AAAGCACCTATAGGTAAAAGTCATCCTGTTAGTCCATGGGGTAAACCTACATTAGGGAAACGTACTCGTCGATCAAAAAAATATAGTAATTCACTAATTTTACGACGTTATATTTAAAATATATAGATTAATGGCTATAAAAAATATTAAAGATAAAGTTAAATCTCCTTTTATTGCAAAACATTTAATAAAAAAAATAAAAAAAACAAATTTAAAAGGTAAAAAAATAATTATTTCTACTTGGTCTAGGGCATCAATGATTTTACCTTTTATGATAGGACATACTGTTGCTGTTTATAACGGTAAACAACATATTCCAATATATATTACTCAAAATATGATTGGTCATAAACTTGGAGAATTTTCACCTACGCGCTATTTCAAAAGTCATAAAAAAACTGATAAAAAATCTAAACGCAAATAATATAATACTAAAAAAATGGGTCAAAAAGTACATCCAGTTGGTTTTCGTTTAGGAATAACTCGATCGCATCTATCTAATTGGTTTATTAAAAAACAAACAGCTTATTCAAAATATTTATTTGAAGATGACTTTTTAAGAAAAGAACTGCTTAAAAAATATAATAATGTTGGATTTGAAAAAATTGAAATTTCTAGAAGAATTAAAAATCATATTGAACTTTCATTATATGTAGAAAAACCTAATGAATTTGCTGGTAGAAAAATAGAAAATTTACGCAAATTCAAAGATGAAGTAAAAAAAATGATTTATGATTATAGAAAAAGTAAATTTTATAGAACTAATTTCTGTAATAATCTTACTAATGAAGAAAAAAATTCAAAAATCATTATAGCAATTAATATTAAAAAATATTCGATGAATAATGCATGTTCTATTGCTGATTTTTTAATCGAATTGTTAGAAAATCGTTTTTCTTATAGATCAGCTTTAAATTTATTATTAAAAAAAAAATTAAAAAAAACATATAAGGGTATAAAAATTAAAATTTCTGGTCGTCTAAATGGTGCTGAAATTGCTAGAAAAGAATGGATACATGAAGGACGTTTACCACTACAAACATTAAATGCTGATATAGATTACGCTTTTAAAAAAGCATATACTATTTATGGGATTTTAGGTGTTAAAATTTGGATTTTTAAATAAATTTTACAAAAATGCTAAAACCAAAACGTACAAAGTTTAGAAAAGTTCATAGAGGACGTCTAAAAGGAAGTAAAAAAAAAGTTTCACTGATTTTTGGAGATTTTGGATTACAAGCTTTAGAGCCTTGTTGGTTAACTGAACGTCAGATTGAATCAGGACGTCGTGTTATTTCACGAATTACAAAACGTAGTGGAAAATTATGGATTCATTGTTTTCCAGATAAACCTATAACATTTAGACCAGCAGAAACTCGAATGGGCTCTGGTAAAGGTAATCCAGAATATTGGGTTGCTGTTATAAAACCAGGTCAATTAATTTATGAAATAAAAGGTATTCCAAAACTAATTGCAAAACAAGCTTTGCTTAATGCAAGTTATAAAATGCCTATTAAAACTAAAATTATTTTAAAAGTTTAATATATTATATATGATACAATCTCAAACTTATTTAAATGTTACAGATAATACAGGTGTACGTAAATTAATGTGTATACGTGTTTTTAAAAATAAAAAAACTGCTAGTGTAGGAGATGTTATACTTGGAGTAGTTAAAGAAGCATTACCTAACATGTCAATAAAAAAGTCTGAAATTGTCAGGGCTGTTATTGTTAGAACATGTAAAGAAATTCACAGATTTAAACATAATGGAATGGTTATAAAATTTGATGAAAATGCAGCGGTTATTATTAATAAAGAAGGTATGCCACGAGGAACTCGTATTTTTGGCCCTGTTGCACGCGAGTTAAGAGAAAAAAATTTTATGAAAATTCTCTCTCTGGCGTCAGAAGTTGTATAATTTTTTTATGGAACAACGTCTTCAAAAACATTTTTTTAAACATGTTTTACCAAATTGGTCTTTTTATTCAGATATTAATTATTCAAATACTTTACAAATACCTAAATTAAAAAAAATAATCTTAAATAGAGGAATTGGAAATGCTTCTCAAAATTCAAAACTTATTGAATCTTCTCTTGAAGAATTTCAAAAAATTACAGGTCAAAAAGCTTTAGTAAGATATTCAAAAAAACCTATAGCTGGATTTAATTTGAAAAAAAAAATGCCCGTAGGCATTGCTGTTACTTTAAGGAGAGATTTTATGTATGGTTTTTTAGATCGTTTAATTAATTTAGCGCTGCCTCGTATAAGAGATTTTTCGGGATTGTCACTAAAAAGTTTTGATGGATATGGTAATTATAATTTTGGTTTTAAAGAACAATTAATGTTCCCAGAAATCAAATATAGTGAAATTCAACAAATTTGTGGAATGGATATTGCTATTGTAACTACAGCTAAAAATGATTTAGAAGGTTTTGCTTTACTTAAAGCATTTGGTATGCCTTTTAAAAATAAATAAATATATATTTAAAATGATTAATGATTCTATATCTGATCTTTTTACACGAATTAGGAATGCAAATTTAGTTAAAAAAGATACCGTTGTTGTTCCTTTTAATAAAGTCAATAAAAGTATTGTAGAAATTTTGGCTCAACATGGTTTTATTAGTAATTATAATTTTTACTTAAAAAAAAAAAATAAATCATTTTTTAACTTAACTTTAAAATTTGAAAATAAAAAACCTGTTATTTTTAAGTTACAAAGAATAAGTAAACCCGGTTGTAGAATTTATACAAATTCGAGAAATATTCCTAAAACTTGTGGTAAAATTGGAGTTACAATTTTATCAACATCAAAAGGAATTATAAGCGACCGTGAAGCTATTAAACTAAATGTAGGCGGTGAGCTTATAGGCTTTATTTTATAAAAAAAAAATAATTAAATAACTCAATAATATTAAATTTCTGCAAAAAAATATATATAATAATCAAAAACTTGACTACAAATAAAAAAGAAAATTTTAAACAAAATGGTTTAAAATTAAAAGGCGTTGTAAAACAATGCTTATCTAATGGTATGTTTTATGTAAAATTGGAAAATAATTTTCAAGTTTTAGCCCATCTTTCTGGCAAAATACGTCGTAATTCAATTAGAATTTTATTGGGTGATAATGTTATAGTAGAACTTAGCCCATATGATTTATCGAGAGGACGTATTTTATATCGTTTAAATCAAAAAAAAAAATAAAAATTATAATAAACATTATATTAATTATGAAGGTTCGCTCATCTGTTAAAAAAATATGCCAAAATTGTTGTCAAATTCGTAGAAAAAAACAAATTTTGATTATTTGCAATAATCCAAAGCATAAACAACGACAAAAAAAATCGGCTAAAAAATTTGTTAATATATAATAATTAAAATGCTTAACTTAAAAAAAAAACATATATTGTATAATAATAAACTTGATAAGAATAAAAAATTTAAAAATGATCACGATTCTATTATTATTCATATAAAAACAACTTTAAATAATACTTTATTAACTTTAACAAACTTCGAAGGAGATGTTCTTGTTAAATGTTCAGCAGGTTCATGTGGATTTAAAGGTTCAAGAAAATCTACTCCGTTTGCTGCAAAAAAAGTAGTTGAATTTTTTATAAGAAAATCTAGTGATTATTTATTTAAATGTAGTCAAATAAAAGTTCACGTTTGTGGTTTTGGACCTGGTCGTGAAAGTGCATTACGAGGATTAAGTTCTATTCGTGATATAATGACAAAAATAAAATCAAGTAAAAAGCGAATATTCCCAAACAAAATTACAGTTATTTGTGAAATGACAAAAATCCCACATAATGGTTGCCGGCCACCAAAAAAAAGGCGTTTATAAATAAAATTTTTAATTCTACTTATAAAAATTAATCTATCATGAACAAAAAAAAAGTTTATTGTATTTCCAGTAGAATTGAAAATACAGGTCAATTATATGGTTGTTTTAAAATAGGACCTTTTGTAGGACATCAAAGTTTAACTTTCGCTAATGCTTTAAGAAGAACTTTGTTAGCAGATAAACCAAAATTTTTATTTAAAGCAATACAAATATATGGCATTGAACATGAATATTCTAATTTAGAAGGTGTTCGTGAATCTGTGATCGATATCATGCTTAATCTTGAAAAACTAATTTTTAAACTAGAAAAACCTATAATTAAACCACAGATAGCATCTATATTTTTTAATGGACCTGGAATTTTAAAAGCTGAAAGTATTATTTTTCCATCGGGTATAAAATGTATAAATTTATCACAGTATATTGCAGCTTTAGAAATTAATGGACAATTAAAAATAAAACTTTATTTTTCACCAAATTTTGATATATTAAATTTTTTAGATTCTAAAATTGTAAATTCTAAAATTAAGTCAAAAAAAGAAAAAATAACTCCAATATTTAAATTAAATAAACTTTCAAAAAAACAATTTACAAAGAATTTTAAATTTTATAATAAACAAATTTCGTTTTTTTCAACTTTAAAAATAAAAAAAAATAGAGTTTTAGAATATTCAAATTTATGGAATAAATTTTCATTTATCAAAAAAACTAATAGAAAATATTTAGAAATTAATAAAAACATCAATAAAAATTTTTTATTTATAAAAAGTTCTACATTTGATATTAATAAAATAAATTATACATTACAATCAGACTTTATACAAAAAAATGAGTTTATTTTATTTGAAATATGGACTAACGGTAGTTTAAATCCTAAAAAAACTATTCTAAAAGGAATTAATAATCTACTATTAGAAATTTTTCCATTTAGTAAAAAATATCTTAAAGTTTTTAATTACGAAAGTTTTTTTGAAATAAAAAAAAAGTTTGTTAATGTACATGAAACAAAAAAAAAAAGAAAACATATTTTAAATATTTCAAAAAAAAATTTTAAAAACAATTTTTTAAATTTAGAAATAGGTAATTTTCAATTTGATTTAGATACATTTATTTTTTTAAAAAAAAATAATATTTGTAGAATTATTGATTTCGTTGAATATAAAAAAAATTTAAATATTAATAATAGTTCATCTCTTTATATATTTAACAAATTTTTACAAGAAATATTAGAAACTAAAATATAATAAGTATAAGCTTATACTTATTATATTTAACTTACAGCCAAAATTCTTGCCAAGAAAAAACTCCAAGTAGTTGCAATTCCACCTAGCAAATAATGAGCAACACCAACCGCTCGCCCTTGTGTTATGCTTAATGCTCGAGGTTGTATTGCAGGAGCTACTTTAAGTTTATTATGAGCCCATAATATCGATTCAATTAGTTCTTGCCAGTATCCGCGGCCACTAAAAAGAAACATTAAGCTAAAAGCCCAAACAAAATGTGCTCCTAAAAAAATTAAACCATATGCAGATAATGCAGAACCATATGATTGAATTACTTGTGAAGATTGAGCCCAAAGAAAATCTCTAAGCCAACCATTTATAGTATTTGCAGATGATGCGAAATTTCCACCAGTTATATGAGACACATTACCATTAGTGAAAGTTCCCCATACGTCTGATTGCATTTTCCAACTAAAATGAAAAATAACGATTGATAAAGAGTTATACATCCAAAATAAACCTAGAAATACATGATCCCACGCAGAAACTTGACAAGTTCCACCGCGGCCTGGACCATCACAAGGGAATCTAAAACCTAGATTTGATTTATCTGGAATTAATCTAGAATTTCTTGCATATAAAACACCTTTTAATAAAATAAAAGCTGTTACGTGAATCGTAAATGCATGAATATGGTGCACCATAAAGTCTGAAGTACCTAAAACAATAGGCATCATTGCAACTTTATCTCCTATAGCTAAAATTTGACCACCCCAAGAAATACTTGTGCTATTTATTGCTTGTGGAGCAGTTAATTGAGGTGCTAAAAAATGAATTTTTTGAATAAATTGAGCAAACACAGGTTGTAATTGAATTGTTGTATCAGAAAACATATCTTGAGGTCTACCTAACGCACTCATAGTATCATTATGAATATATAGACCAAAACTATGAAAACCTAAAAAAATACAAACCCAATTAAGATGTGAAATTATAGCGTCTCTATGGCATAAAACTCTATCTAGTAAATTATTATAACTTTTTACTGGATCATAGTCTCTTACCATAAAAATCGCTGCATGAGCACCAGCGCCAGTAATACAAAATCCACCAATCCACATATGATGTGTAAATAAAGATAGTTGAGTTCCGTAATCTGTAGCTAGATATGGATAAGGCGGCATAGAATACATATGATGGGCTACAATTATAGATAATGAACCCATTAATGCTAAATTAATTGCTAATTGTGCATGCCAAGAAGTTGTTAAAATTTCATAAAGTCCTTTATGTCCTTCGCCAGTTAAAGGTCCTTTATGAGCTTCTAATATTTCTTTCATGCTGTGTCCTATTCCAAAGTTAGTTCTGTACATATGTCCAGCGATTATAAATATAACTGCAATCGCTAAATGATGATGCGCTATGTCTGTTAACCACAAACTCCCCGTTACTGGATTTAAACCTCCTTTAAAAGTTAGAAAATCATTGTATGCAGACCAATTTAAAGTGAAAAATGGATTTAGTCCTTTACTAAAGCTTGGAAATAGTTGAGTCATTAATTCTCTATTTAATAGAAATTCATGTGGGAGAGGTATTTCTTTTGGATCAATTCCAGTATCTAAAAGTTTATTAATAGGAATACTTAAATGAATTTGATGACCTGCCCATCCTAAACTACCTAAACCTAAAAGCCCAGCTAAATGATGATTTAGCATTGATTCTGGATTTTGAAACCATTCAAGTTTAGGAGCAGCTTTGTGATAATGAAACCAACCTCCAAAAAACATAAATCCAGCTAAAATTAATCCTGAAATAGCTGTAGTATATAATTGCAATTCACTTGTAATTCCAGATGCACGCCATAATTGAAAAAATCCAGATGTTATTTGTATTCCTTGAAAACCACCACCCACATCTGCATTAAGTATTTCTTGACCAACAATTGGCCAAACAATTTGTGCACTCGGTTTAATATGAAGAGGATCAGCTAACCATGCTTCATAATTTGAAAAACGAGCTCCATGATAATACATGCCAGAAATCCAAATTAAAATAATACCCAATTGACCAAAATGAGCACTAAAAACTTTTCTTGAAATATCTTGAAAATCATTTGTATGACTTTCAAAATCATGCGCATCTGCATGTAAATTCCAAATCCATGTAGTAGTTGTAGGGCCACGCGATAAATTTCTTGAAAAATGTCCCGGTTTCGCCCATTTTTCAAAATTAGTCTCAATCGGATTTCGATCAACTAATATTCTTACTTTTTGAAAGTTTACTGATTCAGGAATAAGTATCATATATAATTAAAAGTATAAGTAAAATATAAAAATTAGAATCAAAAATAGCCAATGGCTTTTAAACAATAAACATTATAAAATACACAAATACTATTATGTCAATGTTAATGAGTGCATAAGGGTTCAAAAAAGTATTAGCAAAGTTATTAATAATATAATATGTATACAAAATTAATTTATTAAAAACAAGCCAAGAGATTGTAGTTCAAATGGTTAGAGCACCGCCCTGTCAAGGCGGAAGTTGCGGGTTCAAATCCCGTCAGTCTCGTTTATAACCGGCGATATAGCCAAGCGGTAAGGCAGAAGATTGCAAATCTTTTATCCCCAGTTCGAATCCGGGTATCGCCTGAGAATAAAGTAAAAGTATATATCAATTTTAAAGTTAATATATACTTTTATATTTAATAACTTTCAGATTAGCCATTAATAGAAGGAGCTTCTGTAGAAGCTAAATCTAATGGGAAATTATGTGCATTACGCTCATGCATTACTTCCATACCAAGGTTAGCACGATTAATGATATCCGCCCAAGTGTTTAGTACACGACCGTGTGAATCTACAATAGACTGATTAAAGTTAAATCCGTTAAGGTTAAATGCCATAACAGAAATACCTAATGAAGTAAACCAAATGCAAATTACTGGCCATGCCGCTAAAAAGAAGTGTAATGATCTTGAGTTATTGAACGAAGCAAATTGGAAAATTAATCTACCAAAATATCCATGTGCTGCTACAATGTTGTAAGTTTCTTCTTCTTGACCAAATCTGTATCCAGCATTTGTTGATTCATTTTCGTTAGTTTCTCTAATTAATGAAGATGTTACCAATGAGCCATGCATAGCAGAAAATAATGAACCACCAAATACACCAGCTACACCTAACATATGAAATGGGTGCATAAGAATGTTGTGTTCTGCTTGGAATACAATCATGAAGTTAAACGTGCCTGAAATACCTAAAGGCATACCATCAGAGAATGATCCTTGTCCAATTGGATAAATTATGAAAACTGCAGTTGCTGCTGCTACAGGAGCTGAGTATGCTACTGCAATCCAAGGACGCATACCTAAACGGAATGAAAGTTCCCATTCACGTCCCATGTAACAACAAATCCCTATAAAGAAATGACATACAATTAATTGGTAAGGTCCACCATTGTATAGCCATTCTTCTAGTGATGCAGCTTCCCAGATTGGATAAAAATGAAGTCCAATAGCATTTGATGTAGGTACTACTGCACCAGAAATTATATTATTTCCGTAAATTAATGATCCAGAAACTGGTTCACGAATACCATCAATATCTACAGGAGGTGCTGCGATAAATGCAATAATAAATACAGAAGTTGCTGTTAATAATGTAGGAATCATTAATGTTCCAAACCAGCCGATATAAAGTCTGTTATCAGTACTTGTAATCCAACTGCATAAACGTCCCCAAAGACTATTCTTTGAACGATTTTTTATAATAGCTGTCATAGTTTTTTTTGTATATTTGTTTGTGTGTTTTCTACGCTTATACGTAAAATATCATTTTCTCGATTTTAGTTTTTAAACTAAAAGTTCAAACAATATTATATAATGCGTTTATAATTAAATTTGGTTTAGTATTATATAAGTAAGTAAAAATAATTTTAATACTTGACTTTTAAATTATTTTTTATTAAAATGTTTAAAAAAATAATTTAAAAAAATAATGATAATAAACCATCAAAATTCTCATTTAATATTTCCGTTCACTGCAATCGTAGGCCAAGAAGAGATGAAACTATCTTTAATTTTGAATGTAATTGATCCAAAAATAGGTGGTGTTGTGATAATGGGAGATCGTGGTACTGGTAAATCAACAACGGTTAGAGCTTTAATTGATTTACTACCAGAAATAACAGTTGTATCAGATGATCCGTTTAATTCAGATCCACAAGATATCGATAATATGAGCTATTTTGTTCATGAAAAAATAAAAAAAAATGAATCTATATCTACAAGTAAAAAAAAAATTTCAATGATAAATCTCCCACTTGGTGCGACAGAAGATAGAATATGTGGAACAATTGATTTAGAAAAAGCCTTGACTGAAGGAATAAAAGCATTTGAACCAGGTCTTCTTGCAAATGCTAATAGAGGAATTTTATATATAGATGAAGTAAATTTATTAGATGATCATTTAGTAGATATTTTACTAGATGCAGCTGCATCTGGTTGGAATACAGTTGAGAGAGAAGGTATTTCGATAAATCATCCAGCACGTTTTATTTTAATTGGTTCTGGAAACCCCGAAGAAGGTGAATTAAGACCTCAATTATTGGATAGATTTGGATTACATGCTAAAATAGGAACGGTAAAAGATCCAGAAATACGGGTTCATATTGTTGGACAAAGAGCTGAGTTTGATGAATCACCTTTATTATTTCGTAAGAAATATGAAAAAAAACAAAAACAACTTGCGGATTCAATTTTATATGCACGTGATAATTTAGATAAAGTAAAAATAAATTTAGATTTAAAAAAAAATATATCAAAAGTATGCTCTGAATTAAAAATAGATGGACTTCGTGGTGATATTGTAATAAATAGAACAGCAAAAGCACTTACATGTTTTGAAAAAAGGACTCAAGTAACATCAAATGATATTTTTCGTGTTATATTTTTATGTTTAAGACATAGACTTAAAAAAGATCCTTTTGAAACTATTGATTCTGGAAAACAAGTGTATGAAGCTTTTAAAAAAATTTTTAATTAGTTTTTTTTAATAAAAAATATAAAAACTTAAAGTTTAAATATTTATTGAATAATTATGAAAAAAACAACAAATAATAAAAAAATTATACGCTATTTTGTATCAGGCTTTAAAAACTTAGAAAATTTTTGGTGGACTTGTTTTTTATTTTTTATTTCAATTGGTTTTTTACTGACCGGATTTTCATCTTATTATAATAAAAATTTATTTTGGTTTATTAATAATCAAAATATACAATTCTTTCCACAAGGATTTATTATGATTTGTTTTGGTCTAATTGGTATTATTTTAGCTATTTTTTTAACATTAGTTTTATTATGGGGTATAGGAAGTGGTTTTAATGAATTTAATAAACAAAATCTTTATATTAGAATTTTTCGATGGGGATTTCCTGGAACAAATAGATGCATCGATTTATATTACTCTTGGGAAAATGTCTTAAAAATTATTGTTGAATTAAATAAAGGGCTCTTTTTCCAATATATAATATTTTTAGAAGTAAAAGAAAAAAATAAAAAAAAATATAAAATACCATTAATAAATATAGGAAATTTTATTACATTTGAAGAAATAGAAAAACAAATATCAGCTCTTTCTAAGTTTTTAAAAATACCTATAAGTATTAAAGTTTAATATATATATATATAGCTATTGCTATATATATATATGTTTAATTAAAAATTAAGTTTTTTAGAATAATTTTCTAAAGATGTTGCTAATATATTCTCAGCTTCTTTATCAAGGTTTTTTGTATTCTCTATAATTTTTGAATATTCAGAATCTTTTAAAAAACTTCTAAGACCTTCAAAGTAATAAGAAATTTTATTTAAAGGTATTTTATCAATATATCCATTAGTTCCAGCATATATCATAGCAACTTGATTAGGTAAAGATAATGGGGACTCTTGCGGCTGTTTTAATAACTCACGTAATCTTTTCCCACGTGCTAATTGGTCTTGTGTAGTTTGATCTAAATCAGAAGAAAATTGTGAAAACGCTTCTAATTCTGCAAATTGTGCTAATTCTAACTTTAACTGACTAGCTACTTTTTTCATAGCTTTCGATTGAGCAGAAGAACCTACTCTAGATACTGATATACCTACGTTAATTGCTGGTCTAATTCCATTATTAAATATATCAGCTGATAGAAAAATTTGACCGTCAGTTATTGAAATAACATTTGTTGGTATATATGCAGAAACATCACCTTCCTGAGTTTCTACAATAGGCAAAGCAGTCATACTGCCTCCTCCCATTTGATCATTTAATTTTGCAGCACGCTCTAAAAGTCGGGAATGCAAATAAAAAACATCTCCAGGAAAAGCTTCGCGACCAGGAGGTCTTCTTAATAATAATGACATCTCACGATAAGCTTGAGCTTGTTTAGAAAGATCATCATAAATTACTAAAGTGTGTTGACCTTTATACATAAAATATTCGGCTAGTGTAGCACCTGTATATGGTGCTAAATATTGTAAAGTTGCCGGTGTATCGGCTGTCGCTGTCACAACTATACTGTAATCTAAAGCATCTTGTTTTTTTAAAGATGTAACAACTTGCGCTATAGAAGATGCTTTTTGACCAATAGCAACATAAATACAATATACCGATTTTCCTTTTTGATTTAAAATAGTGTCTACAGCTATAGCTGTTTTACCTGTTTGTCTATCACCTATAATTAATTCTCGCTGTCCTCTTCCGATGGGAATCATAGAATCAATTGCAATAAGTCCTGTTTCTAATGATTCAAATATAGATTTTCGAGCAATAATACCAGGAGCTGGAGATTCTAAAAGACGTGTTTGTTCAGCATATATTACACCTTGGCCATCTATTGGTCTTGCTAATGCATCAACAATTCGTCCCAAAAAATTTTCACCAACAGGTATTTGAGCAATTCTACTAGTAGCACGAACTATGCTACCTTCTTGTATTTTAGTACTTAATCCCATTAAAACTGCTCCAACATTTTTTGATTCTAGATTTAATGCGATACCAATAGTATCATCTTCAAATTCAAGAAGTTCGCCAGCCATAACTTCACTTAAACCATATATTCTAGCAATACCATCACCAATTTGAAAAACAGTTCCTACATTTTCTATTTGTATTTCTTTACTGTAGTTTGATATCTGTTTTTTAATTATGCTACTTATTTCATCTGGTCTTATATTTAACATATTAAGTAAAAAAAAATTCAATTAGTTTTAACGAAGTAATTTTAATTATTCATTATATCATCATTCATTATATCGTCATCATCATCTTCTTCATTTGATTCTATTATTTCTATTGATTCTATTGATTGTTCATTTAGTTTTTTTTGAGCTTCTTTATGTTCGTTTAAACTTTTTTCAAAAATTTTATCAGTTTTGTATATTATTCGATCAATAACTTCTTGAGAAAGTATTAAATTAAATTCTCTTTTTTTACGGTCAATTGATGATTCTTTAGTGTTTTCCAAATTTTCTATATCATTTGATATTTTATTTTGATATTTTCTATTTTGTTCTTCTAAAAGCTCCATAGTTTTTGATTCAATTTCTTCAATTCTTCTAATTGATTCGTCTAATTTTTTTTCTACATTTTCATAACCAATTTTTGATTCTTCTAACATATTTCTAGTTTTTTCAATATTTTTTAGAATTTTTTCCTGACGCTGTAATAATAATGATCTTAATATGTTTCCAACAAAAAAAACTACTATACTAATAACTATTGTTAAGTTAATAATATTAGTTTCAAATAAATTAGTTTCAAATTGCAAATTTTTAAGCATTGAAATTACTGAGTTTACGTTTTCCATAATAGATAATAAATTTATATTTTAAGATAAAAAAGGATTTGCAAATAACAAAGCCAATGCTACAACAAGACCGTATATAGTTAAAGACTCCATAAATGCAAAGCTTAAAAGTAGTATTCCTCGAATTTTTCCTTCAGCTTCTGGTTGTCGAGCAATACCTTCAACAGCATATCCAGCTGCAGTTCCTTGCCCCATACCTGGGCCTATAGCAGCTAAACCAACAGATAATCCAGCAGCAACTACAGATGCTGCAGCAATAATAGGATTCATATTAATATAAGTAAGTTTTTAGTAATATAAAAATTCAATTAATATTTAATTATTAAACATAAGCTTTAAAAACTTATAAATTTTTTAGTGATGTCCTTCTATAGATTCACCTATATATGCACCTGCTAAAGTTGAAAATACAAGTGCTTGTATAGCACTTGTAAATAAACCTAATAGCATTAATGGTATTGGTACAAATATTGGTACTAAAGTAATTAAAACCCCAACTACTAATTCATCTGCAAGAATATTTCCAAAAAGACGAAAACTTAGAGATAAAGGTTTTGTAAAATCTTCTAATACATTAATTGGCAATAAAAAAGCAACCGGAGAAATATATCTTTTAAAGTAATTAAGTCCTAATTTTCTTAATCCTGCAAAAAAATAAGCAAACGAAGTTAATAAAGCCAACGCGACTGTCGTATTAATGTCATTGGTTGGCGCGGCTAATTCTCCATTAGGTAATTTAATAATTTTTAATGGCAATAAAGCGCCAGACCAATTTGAAACAAAAATAAATAAAAAAATCGTACCTAAGAAAGGAACCCATTTAGCACCCTCGCTTTCTCCTATTTGGGTATTTGCTAAGTCTCTTACAAATTCAGTAACATATTCTGTAAGATTTTGTAATCCTTTAGGTTCTAATTTAAGCTTTAGATTTGCCGTTAAACTTATAAAAATTATAATAGCGAAAACAATCCAAGATGTTATAAGAACTTGAGCGTGTAATTGATACTGTCCAAAACCCCAATATAAATGCTGGCCAACCGAGATTTCTGCTAATATTTTGAACATATTTTATTAAAAAGTCAATTATTTAGTTTTTAAATATACTTAGCATAAATTTTTTTATCATGCTTCTGATTGTTTTTGTCCTTCTTTTATAGCTTTAGATAGTTGATTCAAAACAAAGTGTATAGATGCTAAAGAATCATCGTTAGCTGGTATACATAAATCTGTTAAATCTGGATCGCAATCTGTATCTAAAATAGTTAAAGTCTTAATATTTAGCTTTTTACATTCTTTAATGGCGTTTAGTTCTTTTTGTTGACCTACTATTATAACAATGTCTGGTAGTTCATACATTGAACTTACACCGCCTAAATACTTAATTAAACGTTTTTTTTGTCGTTCAAATCGAATACTTTCTTTTTTAGATGTTGATGTATTTTCTTTTTGGATTTTTAATATAGATTGCCGCATTGTTTTCCAATTTGTAAAAAAACCTCCTAACCATCGCTTATTAATATAACATGAATTACATTCATTAGCAAAATATTTGATATATTTTGCCATGTATTTTTTTGTTCCAATAAAAAGTATACGTTTACCATTTTTACTAGATTCAAAAAGAAACCTACAAGCTTTTTTTAAACATTTATAAGTTTGTAATATGTTAATAATTTTTAAACCATTTTTTTCTGTATAAATATATTTTTTCATTTTAGGGTTTAATTCGCTTTTTTTATGTCCATTATGAATGCCTGCAGAAAACATCTGCTGTACTAGTTGTGAAGTGTTTAATGTCATATGATAATTTGTTTTAACATATATAAAATATACGATTAATTAGTTAGTGCTTTTTTAAAGCAGCACAGGGGAATCGAACCCCTACAGTTAGAATGGAAACCTAAAGCGCTAACCATTACACCAGTGCTGCATATTTTTTTTTGCACATAATTATATAATTACATTATGAATTTATAATATACAATTTTCAATTTAAAAATTGTTTATTTTTAAAATTATGATATAATATAAGACAAAGCTTAGATACTCAATTTGTTTTAGAATAAAAAATTATTAATTTATGATAACTATATATTTATATATAGGAATATTGATTTTATTTATAACTATAACAACTATAACTTTTTTAGCATTTATAAAAATTAAATTAATATAAATAATATGAAAAATTTATTACTATATATTTCATCCGCACCTGTTATATCAACTTTATTTTTAATTCTAATATCAGGCATTATTATTGAAATAAACAGATATTTTCCAGATCCTTTAATTTTTGCTTTTTAGTATAATAAATATAAAATAAGTATTTTAAATATGTTTAAAATACTTACTTTATGTAGGAGAAAAAGGGATTTGAACCCTCGATACAAAAATACTTTATATAACGGATTAGCAATCCATCGCTTTAAACCACTCAGCCATTTCTCCAATATGTACTCAGTGTACATATATTCTAAAAATTCCTTGAATAGTATTCTATAACTAATAATTCATTAATATTTAATCCAATATCATCTTTTGATAAATTACTAATTATTTTTCCAACGAAGTTTTTATAATCAATACTTAAAAATTTCGGTAATTTTAATTTTTTAATATTTTTATTTTTTGGTATTTTTTTTAATGAAACTAAATCATTAATTTTACAAGATATACTTGGTATATCTATTTTTTTACCATTAAGTAAAATATGTCCATGTGTTACAAGTTGTCTTGCTGCCGGCAATGTTGGTGCAAAACCTAGTCTAAATACTATGTTGTCAAGTCTTAATTCTAAATTATTCAGCAAAGTTTCGCTTGTTAATTTTTTTTTTTTACGAGCTTGTTTTACATAGCGTTTTAAAGTTTTATCAGTTAATCCAAAATTAAATCTTAATTTTTGTTTTTCTTTCAAACGAATTATAAAAGGTGATTTTTTTTTTTTTTTATATTGGTTTACAGTTTTTTTTTTTTCAATAAATTTGCGATTTATATTAAAGCCAAATCCAGGCAAAGTTCCTAAGCGTTTTAAAATATGAATACGTGGTCCGTGATATCTTGACATATTATTATTTTTTTTGATATTTTTAATTCTCTAAGTTAAACATAATAAAAATTAGCGGCACAGGGGAATCGAACCCCTACCCCCAGTATGGCAAACTAGTGCGCTAACCATTACGCTAGTGCTGCTATCGCATTCTGTAGGACTTGAACCCACGACATTAGATTTTGGAAACCTACGTTCTACCGAGCTGAACTAAGAATGCAAATTATTCGCACAATTATAAATTATCGGAATGACAGGATTTGAACCTGCGACCTCGAGTTCCCAAAACACGCGCGCTACCAAGCTACGCTACATTCCGAAGTTGCATATAATTAAATATTTTATATTAAAAAATAAAATATTTAATTATTAATAAGCTAGTTTTTATTGTTTTGGTCATCTGCTTCTTCTTTAGCAGCATACATAACTTCAATAGTAATTTCATTAATATTTCTAGATCTTGCAAATTTTTCAGTACTTCTTTTTACTCTATTTCGCACGAATCCGGGTATTTTTTGAAGTTCTTTTAATGCATCATTATTCCAGATTAATTCTTGATCTGTTGATAAAATCTTTGTAATTACTGTTTTAACATCATGTCCTCCAAAAATTTCTAATAAATGATCTTCCATTCCTAAAGTAAATGAATTATAAACTAAATCAGCGATTTGATTTGCACCTTCATACCCAAAAAAAGGTTTATAACCTAATGTAAAGTTTTGAATATGAATTGGTGGAGAAATTACACCACAAGGAATATCAAGTCGTTTTCCTACATGACGTTCCATTTGAGTACCAAAAATAGCGGCAGGCTCCATTTCTGCAATTATATTACTTACTTGAGTATGATCTTCTGTAATTAAAACATTATCACAAAATCCTTGAACTTGTTCTCTAAACCAATCGGCATCTTGTAAACAATAAGTTCCAGCAGAACAAACATTTATTCCCATTTCTTGCACTAAAATTTTTGTTATGGCAACAGCATGTGTGGAATCTCCAAAAACTAATGCTCTTTTTCCGGTTAAATTTTGACAATCAATAGAACGAGAAAACCAGGCTGCTTGAGATATATAACGTGTTTGTTTATCTATGTATTTTTCATAATCAATTAAATTAAACTCATTATCTATTTTTTTTACTAAATTAGAAATTTGTTTAATCCATGTTGCCGTTCCTATTAACCCCATAGGTGTTACTGAAACATATGGCATATTATGTTCTTTTTTAAGATATTCTGCTGCCATTAAGCCAATTTCTCTATAAGGAACTATATTAAACCATGCTTGTTTAATTTTATATAATTCCGTTACTAAAGATTTTTCTGGAATTATTTGGTTTATGTTAATTTTTAAATCTTTCAATATACGATAAATTTCACGGCAATCATGCTGATGATGAAAACCTAATGTAAAAATTCCTAATAAATTAACAGATGGTTCTTTTGTTTTATTTAATTTCTCTTTATTTTGTTTATAATTTTTTTCCATATAAAAAGAAATTATTTGTTCTAAAGTACGATCTGCAGCTTGAAATTCATTAATTCTATAATGATTTAAATCAGCTAATAAAATATCTGAATTAGTATTTTGTGATGCTCTTTCCACAAAACTTTTTAAATCTTCTTGCAAAATACTAGAAGTACATGTAGGAGTTAATAAAATTAAATCCGGTTTTTCTTGTTTGTCTTTTTTTACTATATTTTCTATAACTTTTTCTTGAGATCCCCTTGCTAAAACATGCCTATCTAAAATACTTGTAGTTACTGGGGTAAAATTTCTTTCACGTTCAAGCATAGAACGCATTACGTTAAAATAATCATCACCGATAGGAGCATGCATTACAGCATGTACATTTTTAAATGAACTAACTACTCTTAAAGTGCCTATATGCGCAGGTCCCGCATACATCCAATATGCTAATTTCATATTATTTATTATTAGTTTAATTTTTATAAGCTTGTTAATTTTTTTTATTCTACAATTAATGTAGACCAACCTAAGTCTTTTAGATGATTATTTCTACGCAGAGGTCTTGTTATAAGTTCTAAAATATCACGAGCATTTGAGAATCCATGAATTTGAGCAAAAGTAAATTCAACTGACCACTTAGTTGTAATACCTCTAGCTTCCAAAGGATTTGAATGAGCTAATCCAGTAACTACTAAATCAGGTTTTAATGATTTAATTCTTTGTATCTGATTATAATTGTCTGGTTTTTCAACAATACGAGGAATTAAAACTTTCATATCTTTACATGTTTGTTCAAGTAACTTTAGTTCACTGGCTTGAAATCTTTTATCCATATAAGGTATACCAATTTCATATACGATCATTCCACAACGTATTAAAAAACGTGCTAAAGATATTTCCAATAAATTATCGCCCATAAAAAATAATGATTTATTTTTAATTAAACTAATATAATCTTGTAAACTATTCCAAATTTTTTGTTCACGTTTATCTAAATTATTAGGTATTACATTAAAAACTTTACAAATTTTTTCAATCCATGCACGTGTCCCATCTGGACCTATTGGAAAAGGAGCTCCAATTAGTTGACATTTTCGACGTCGCATTAATGTTGTAGCTGTTCTACTTAAAAAAGGATTAACACCACAAACAAAAACTCCTGGACCTAATTCAGGCAGTTCTTCGTATCGCGTCTCAGGTAGCCAACCAGAAACTTGAATTCCTTGATTTTTTAATTCCAAAGTCAATTGTTGAACTATTGTATTAGATAAAGAACCAAAAAGAACTAACGGCGGATGAATGTGACTATTTTTTTGTTGTAAGCTAATTTTATTTTTATTATTTTTAAAAGACAAAAAACTTAAATTAATATTTTTTGGTTCATATTTAGGACATCTTTGAGCAATTGCAGAAAGTACTGTATCTTCTCCTTGAGTAAAAGCGTAATCTAAACCATTTGCACGAGCTACAAGTATTGGTATACCTATTAATTCTTCTATTTTAGGTGCCATACTTTCTAAATCCATTTTTATTATTTCTGTAGTACATGTACCAATCCAAACAATTAAGCTTGGGTTACGATCTTGTTGTATTTGTGAACATAATCTTTTTAATTCATCAAAATCATATAATTTTGCTGATATATCTGCTTCTTCAAGTTCAGCCATTGCATATCGAGGTTCAGCAAAAATCATTACACCTAAAGAATTTTGTAAAAAATAGCCACATGTTTTTGTACCGATTACAAGAAAAAAACTATCTGAAATTTTTTGATAAAGCCATGATACGCAACTGATTGGACAAAAAGTATGATAATTGCCTGTTTCACATTCAAATGACTCTTTTATTGTAATGTCTTTATTTTTATACATAAGAAGTTAAATTATTAAAAAGTCAGATTTTATATCGAGTTTTTTATTAGTTTTAATATTTGACTTTAAATAAAAATCTGATAATATAGAGAATAATTCTTGATCAACAAGTTCTTTTGCGACTACACCTTCAGGACAAGATAATATTTGATCTGCAATATTTAAATAAAAATCACAAATATAATTAAGTTCGATGTTTTTTTCGGCTAATTCAAAAATTGTTTGACCTTTAACTTTGGATACTCTGATATCTTCGATTAAAGGTAACACTTCTAAAATAGGAATAGGACAATGTGATACATATTCATTAATAAGATCTCTACTTGTTGTACGATTACCTATTAACCCAATTAGTTTAAGATTATGACTATGTGATTTTTCACGAACAGATGCTACAATTCGATTTGCAGCAAAAAGTGCATCAAAACCATTATCTGTTATAATTATACAATAATCTGCATAATTTAAAGGAGCAGCAAATCCTCCACAAACAACATCTCCTAAAACATCAAAAATTATAATATCATATTCATAAAAAGCATTTAGTTCCTTTAATAATTTAACCGTTTCACCAACTACGTAGCCGCCACAACCTGCACCAGCTGGTGGTCCTCCTGCTTCAACGCAAGAAACATTGTTATATCCTTTATATATTATATCTTCTGGCCAAATATCTTCATAATGATAATCTTTGGATTGTAGAGTATCAATAATTGTGGGTATTAAAAAGTTTGTTAAAGTGAATGTACTATCATGTTTAGGATCACAACCTATTTGCAAAACTTTTTGTCCGCGTCTAGCTAATGCTATAGACAAATTACAACTTATTGTTGACTTGCCAATTCCACCTTTTCCATATACTGCTAATTTCATAATAAAATCTCCTTCTTAATTTTTATTTGTATGAGTAAATAATATATTTAAAAATATATAGTATACTTTTGTTAGTAATATATATATAACTTTGAAAGTAAATTCAATACAAAATTTAAAAGTTAATAATAAATAATAAAATAAAAATTTTAATTTATTAAATAATAAAAAAATTTAAATGGAAACTTTTCTAAATAACTTTTCATTTTTATTTTTGTTATTTTCAATGTTATTTTATTGGGTCAATGCTTTTTTTAATATTAATATTTTTTATTACTTTGGAAAACTCACAATAATATTTGCAAATTTGAGTTTATTTTGCTTTTTAATTTATACAATATTTACCAAAAATCATTTTCCAATAAGTAATTTATATGAAGTTTTAATATTTTTATCTTGGTGTTTTACAAATATACATTTAATTTTAGAAAAAAATAATTTTACTATAGGAATAATTATTGTTCCAATTTCATTATTTCTAAATGCTTTTGCAAGGTTAAGGTTACCTGAATCATTTCAAAAAGTTACTCCATTAATACCGGCATTAAAATCAAATTGGTTAATTATGCATGTAACAGTAATTCTTTTAAGTTATGTTACTATAATTTGCGGTTGTTTATTATCGATTAGTTATATATATATTTATAAGCTTAAAACTAAAAATATTTTTACATATAAGAAGTATATTTTTATAACAAAGAAAAGATATAATTTATTAAAAAAATTAGATAAGTTAAGTTTTAGAATTATAAACATGGGATTTCCTTTATTAACAATCGGAATTATATCAGGTTCAATTTGGGCAAATGAAGCTTGGGGTTCTTATTGGAATTGGGATGCTAAGGAAATATGGTCTTTAATTACTTGGATTGTTTTTGCAATATACTTACATTTCAGATTAAATAAAAATTGGAATGGTATAAAATCGGCTATTTTAGCTACTTTTGGATTTTTAGTAATATGGATTTGTTTTTTAGGAGTTAATTTTATTTCGAAAGGATTACATAGTTATGGTAAATTTTAAAAATTATTTATAATGAAAAATAAACACGTAATATTATACTATGAGTATTTTAATTGAAAATATTTCAAAAAATTTTGGAAAAAAAAGTATAGTTAGTAAAATAAATTTAGAAATAGAATCGGGTAAAATTGCAGCATTGTTAGGACCTTCTGGATCTGGTAAATCTACCTTATTACGCACGATTGCTGGTTTTTTAAAACCAGATACTGGCCGTGTTTGGTTCTTAAGAAAAAATGTTACTTTATTACCAGTTCGAAAACGTAAAATTGGTTTTGTTTCCCAAGATTGTTCATTATTTCCAAAAATGACAGTTCTTGAAAATATTAATTTTGGATTAAATAAAGAAAAAGTTCAATATTCTTCAAGACTTAATAATTTGTTAGACTTGTTAAAATTAAGAAAGTTTCTAAAATTTTATCCAAATCAGTTATCTGGCGGACAAAAACAACGAGTTGCTTTTACAAGAGCACTTGCTTTAGAACCAACAACTTTATTATTAGATGAACCTTTTAGCGCTTTAGATATAAAACTTAAAAATACTTTAAAGTCATGGATTAAAGATCTACATAGCGAAAAAGATGTTACAAGTATAATTATAACTCATGATATACATGAAGCAATGGAAACATCTGATGTAGTTATAATATTAAAAGATGGTATCGTAGAACAATTTGGATCTCCGGAAGAAGTTTATAAATATCCTGCTACACCTTTTATTAAAAGTTTTTTAAAAATTTAGACCCTTATGCACTAATTAAATATTTTATAATCGTGTTCAAACTAAAACTGCATTTAGTTAATAAAATAAATACTATACAAAATAAATATGGTTACAAAATTTCCAAAATTTAGTAAAGGACTAGCACAAGATCCTACAACACGACGTTTGTGGTATGGTATCGCAACTGCACATGATTTTGAAAGTCATGACGATATTACAGAAGAAATACTCTATCAAAAAATTTTTGCATCCCATTTTGGACAGCTAGGTATTATTTTTTTATGGACTTCTGGAAATTTATTTCATATTGCTTGGCAAGGTAATTTTGAACAATGGATATCTGATCCTTTGCATATACGCCCAATCGCGCATGCTATATGGGACCCACATTTTGGTCAGTCAGCTGTAGAAGCATTCACAAAAGGTGGTTCTAAAGGACCCATAAACATTGCAACTTCTGGATTATATCAATGGTTTTATACAATAGGTTGCACTTCTAATCAAGATCTTTATCAAGGAGCCATATTTCTTTTATTTGTTTCCGGATTATTTTTGTTTGCTGGTTGGTTGCATCTTCAATCAAGATTTAAACCAACATTATCTTGGTTTAAAAATGCTGAATCTAGATTAAACCATCATTTATCAGGTCTTTTTGGAATTAGCTCATTGGCTTGGACTGGCCATATAATACATGTTGCAATACCTGAATCTCGTGGTATACATGTTAGATGGAATAATTTCTTGACATTTTTGCCTCATCCGCAAGGATTAAAGCCGTTTTTTACTGGAAATTGGAATATGTATTCTCAAAATCCAGATTTAAATAATCATATTTTCGGTACTTCGGAAGGTGCTGGAAACGCTATATTAACATTTATAGGTGGTTTTCATCCGCAAACTCAAAGTTTATGGTTAACAGACATAGCGCATCATCATTTAGCGATTGCAGTTATATTTATAATCGCTGGACATATGTACAGAACTAACTTTGGAATAGGACACAGCATGAAAGAAATATTAGAAGCTCATAAGCCTCCTAGTGGCTTTTTAGGAGAAGGCCATAGCGGTATTTTTGACACAGTTAATAACTCATTGCACTTTCAATTAGGTTTAGCATTGGCTTCAGTAGGTACTATTTGCTCTTTAGTAGCTCAGCATATGTATTCATTACCTCCATATGTTTTTTTAGCTCAAGATTTTACAACTCAAGCTGCCCTTTATACTCATCATCAATACATTGCTGGATTTATTATGTGTGGTGCATTTGCTCATGGCGCAATATTTTTTATAAGAGATTATGATCCTATTTTAAATAAAAATAATGTACTTGCAAGAATATTAGATCACAAAGAAGCAATTATATCTCATTTAAGTTGGGCTTCTCTTTTCTTAGGATTTCATACATTGGGGCTTTATGTACATAATGACGTAATGCTAGCTTTTGGTACGCCTGAAAAACAAATACTAATTGAACCTTTATTTGCTCAATGGATTCAAGCAGCTCATGGCAAAAATATATATGAATTTAATACATTACTTTCTAGTGATCCTAGTATTTCTTTGAGTCCAGCATATATTGCAAGTCAAAATATATGGTTACCTGGTTGGTTAAATGCTATAAATGATAAAACTAATTCATTATTTTTAACAATAGGACCGGGTGATTTTTTAGTACATCATGCAATTGCTTTAGGTTTACATACAACAACTCTTATTTTAGTTAAAGGCGCATTAGATGCAAGAGGTTCTAAATTAATGCCTGATAAAAAAGATTTTGGTTATAGCTTTCCTTGTGATGGTCCAGGCCGCGGTGGAACTTGTGATATTTCCGCTTGGGATGCTTTTTATTTATCTGTTTTCTGGATGTTAAATACTATTGGTTGGGTTACTTTTTATTGGCATTGGAAACATCTTGGTATTTGGCAAGGAAATATTAATCAATTTAATGAGTCGTCTACATATTTAATGGGGTGGCTTCGCGATTATTTATGGCTAAACTCATCTCAATTGATTAATGGTTATAATCCTTTTGGAATGAACAGTCTATCTGTTTGGGCTTGGATGTTTCTTTTTGGCCATCTTGTATATGCTACAGGATTTATGTTTTTAATATCATGGCGCGGATATTGGCAAGAATTAATTGAGACTCTTGCTTGGGCGCACGAACGAACTCCTATAGCAAGTTTAATTCGTTGGCGTGATAAACCAGTTGCATTATCTATTGTACAAGCTCGACTTGTAGGTTTAACACATTTTACTGTGGGTTATATACTTACATATGCTGCTTTTATTATTGCAGCTACTTCAAGTAAATTTGGTTAATTTATAATTTATTTTATGGATTCAATTTTCAAAATTTTAATTTTATTTTTTATTTTGTTTTCTTTTTTACTTGTAATAGGAGTACCTATTGTTTTTTCATATGATAGTTCATCAACTATTAACATAGAACAATATAAAAAAAATAGATCAATACTATTTACTTTTGTAAGTATATGGTTTATTTTAGTTTTTACTTTAGGAATATTTAATTCATTTATAGTATAAATACTAAATAAAAAAAAAAAGAAAAGTTTTAAAGCCCATTAAAACTTTTCTTTTTTAAACAATTATTTAATTATTAATTAAAGTAATAACTATGTATTTACATAAAAAAATATTTAATAATTTACATAAAATTTCGAACAAAAATTTTATTATTTCTTTTTCTGCTGGACAAGATTCAATAAATTTATTTATATTTTTAAATATGTTTAAAAATATAAAAAACGCATCAAACAACTCAATATTCTGGTGTAATCATTTATGGAAAAAAGAAGATTTTTATTTATTAAAACATTGTTTAAAACTAAATTTTATTTTTAAAAACCAATTTTTTTATACAATTTTTTTTTCTAAACAATATTATGAAAATAATGCTAGAAAAAATAGATATAAAATATTGTTTAGAATTATAGATTATTCAAAATCAGAGTATATATTAACTGGACACAACAAAAATGATAATGTTGAAACATTTTTTTTGAACTTATTTCGAGGTTCTGGTAAATTAGGATTAAACTCAATAAAAAGTTCTCAAATTTTACTAAAAACCCATTACTATCAAAATTTTTGTTAATTATGAAAAATTATAGAAGGCATAAATTTATTAAAATTTATATAAAGTTAAATTCATACAATTATAAAATAAAAAGGCCGTTTATTGATATATCAAGATTTTATTTTTTAAAGTTTTGTGAATTTTGGAATTTACCTATTTACATTGACTCAACAAACTGTAGTTCTAATTTTCGAAGAAATCGATTACGTTTACAACTTATTCCATATTTAAAGAATTTTTTTAATATAAATTTACTAAGTATTGTTAATCAAACACAAGAAATTATAAGTTTAGAAAATGATTACTTTAAACTAATGGTAAAAAAACTTTTTTTTGCAAAAAATATTAAAAATAGTTTTAGATATTTTCCAAAAATTATTCAATATAGACTTATACATAATTTTTATTATTTAATAAAAAAAAATATATCTTTTATTGAAATTTTCAAAATTTTAAAAAAATTCAAATTGAAAAATAAAAATTAAATGCTAATTATTATGTTCAGTAAAAGTTTTTAAAACGTATAAAAAAATAAACAAATAAAAACTAAAAAAAAATACCAATATATTATGACTTTATTCATAGATGATTCTATAATTATAGAAAAACGTACTTGGTTTGACGAAGTAGATGACTGGGTTCGTCGTGATCGTTTCGTTTTTGTAGGTTGGTCAGGGCTTTTATTATTTCCAACAGCATATCTTGCTTTAGGTGGTTGGCTTACAGGTACAACTTTTGTTAGTTCTTGGTATACACATGGGTTAGCAACTTCTTATTTAGAGGGGTGTAATTTTTTAACAGCAGCAGTTTCTACCCCTGCTAATAGTTTAGGGCATTCACTATTATTTTTATGGGGACCTGAAGCACAAGGGGATATTACTCGTTGGTATCAACTTGGAGGATTATGGACATTTGTTGCTCTACATGGAGCATTTTCTTTAATAGGATTTATGCTTCGCCAATTTGAAATAGCAGGAAGTTTAAGAATTAGACCTTATAATGCAATTGCATTTTCAGCACCAATTGCTGTCTTTATAAGTGTTTTTTTAATTTATCCTTTAGGACAATCTGGTTGGTTTTTTGCTCCTAGTTTTGGTGTTGCAGCAATTTTTCGTTTTATATTATTCTTTCAGGGATTTCATAATTGGACTTTAAATCCTTTTCATATGATGGGTGTTGCTGGAGTTTTAGGTGCTGCGTTATTATGCGCAATTCATGGAGCAACAGTAGAAAATACATTGTTTGAAGATGGAGACGGTGCAAACACATTTCGTGCTTTTAACCCAACACAAGCAGAAGAAACATATTCAATGGTTACTGCAAACCGCTTTTGGTCTCAGATTTTTGGTGTTGCGTTTTCTAACAAAAGATGGCTTCATTTTTTTATGCTTTTTGTTCCTGTTACAGGACTTTGGATGAGCGCTATAGGTGTTATAGGTTTAGCATTAAATTTACGTGCATATGACTTTGTAAGCCAAGAAATTCGAGCTGCAGAAGATCCTGAATTTGAAACTTTTTATACAAAGAATATCCTTTTAAATGAAGGTATTCGAGCATGGATGGCTGCACAAGATCAGCCTCATGAAAAATTAGTATTTCCTGAGGAGGTATTACCACGTGGGAACGCTTTATAACTCAAATTTAATAATTGGTGGAAAAGATCAAGAATCTACTGGTTTTGCTTGGTGGGCAGGTAATGCACGTTTGATTAATTTATCTGGAAAATTATTAGGAGCTCATGTAGCTCATGCTGGATTAATTGTTTTTTGGGCAGGGGCAATGAATCTTTTTGAAGTATCACATTTTATTCCAGAAAAACCAATGTATGAACAAGGATTCATCTTATTACCTCATTTAGCAACTTTAGGCTATGGGGTAGGACCCGGAGGCGAAATAATAGATACTTTTCCTTATTTTGTTTCAGGAGTTTTACATCTTATATCTTCTGCGGTTTTAGGATTTGGTGGTGTATATCATTCTTTGATTGGGCCAGATACTCTTGAAGAATCTTTTCCATTTTTTGGCTATGTATGGAAAGATAAAAATAAAATGACAACAATTTTAGGAATACATTTAATCTTATTAGGATTTGGAGCTTGGCTTTTAGTTTTAAAAGCATCTTTTCTTGGAGGTATATACGATACTTGGGCACCAGGCGGAGGCGATATAAGAATAATTTCAAATCCTACTTTAAATGTTGGTGTTATTTTTAGTTATGTTTTAAGATCACCTTTTGGTGGAGATGGATGGATTGTAAGCGTAGATAACATGGAAGATATTATCGGAGGACATGTTTGGATAGGAACTTTGGAAATTTTTGGTGGACTTTGGCATATTTTCACTAAACCATGGGCTTGGGCTAGACGTGCGTTTATTTGGTCTGGTGAAGCATATCTTTCATATAGTTTAGGCGCAATTTCTATTATGGGATTGGTTGCTTGTTGTATGGCTTGGTTTAACAATACAGCATATCCTAGTGAATTTTATGGTCCTACAGGTGCTGAAGCTTCTCAAGCACAAGCAATGACTTTTTTAGTTAGAGACCAAAGATTAGGTGCTAATGTAGCATCATCACAAGGACCTACTGGTCTTGGTAAATACTTAATGCGTTCTCCTTCTGGAGAGATTATTTTTGGAGGAGAAACAATGCGTTTTTGGGATTTTAGAGGACCTTGGCTTGAACCTTTAAGAGGTCCTAACGGTCTTGATCTTAAAAAATTAAAATATGATATACAGCCATGGCAAGAAAGAAGAGCTGCTGAATATATGACTCATGCTCCATTAGGTAGCTTAAATTCTGTTGGTGGTGTGGCTACTGAAATTAATGCAGTTAATTTTGTAAGCCCACGTACTTGGCTAGCAACTTCTCATTTCTGTTTAGGGTTTTTATTTTTTGTAGGTCATTTATGGCATGCCGGACGAGCTCGAGCAGCTGCTGCTGGTTTTGAAAAAGGTATTGATCGTGATAATGAACTTACACTTTCATTGAGACCTTTAGATTAGCTTTGCTTTTTAAAACTTAAATTTTATTAAATTCATAAATGTAAACTTTTTTATTTAAAATATAAATATGTCACATACAGTAAAAATCTACGATACTTGTATTGGTTGTACGCAATGCGTACGTGTTTGCCCAACTGACGTTTTAGAAATGACATTTTGGAATGGATGCAAAGCTAATCAAATAGCATCGGCGCCAAGGACTGAAGATTGTATTGGATGTAAAAGATGTGAAACAGCTTGTCCAACAGACTTTTTAAGTGTACGTGTTACACTAGGTATTGAAACTACAAGAAGTATGGGATTAGCTTATTAATTTAACATAACTTAACTACACTTATTAATAAGTATAGTTAAGCTATATATTAACTACCTACTTTAAATGCATCAATAAAAAAACCTAATAAAATTCCAATTTGTAGACTTTTTAATATACTTGGTAATTTTTTATTTTTCGGATTTTTTTTATATATAGTGTAATTAAAAGTTTCTAATATGTAAACTATAATCAATAATATGATACCATCCCAAATTATTTTATTTCTTATATTATTTAATAAATTACTAAATAAATTACCTAGAAAAAAACCTAAATAAAAATTAAAAATTGATTCTAAAGAATAACTTTTAATTTTTTTTATAAAAATTTTTAAAAATTTAATCAATCTTAACATAATTAAAAAAATAATATAATTAATCTCCTCAAGTAGGATTTGAACCTACAGCCTTTCGGTTAACAGCCGATGGCTCTACCATTGAGCTATTGAGGATTTTATTATGTTTGTTTTAGTTTATTATATAGTTAAAAAAAAATTTTTAAATTTTAACTATATAATAAACTAAGTTTTTTGACTTTCAGTTTTTACAAAAAGAATTAGTAAAAAAGATGTAGAAAATAATATAAAAAATGCTACTGCGCTTAATCCCAAAATATTAACTTGCATTTTCAGTTAAAGATTTAAACCGAAACAAAACCAAGCATATGGTACGTAAAAATTTTTTATGGTTTTTTTAATATTTTACTCTTCAATATTATGTAAAAATCTAAAAAAACTTTTAATTTTTAATCTAATATTTTTATCACGAATACGTTCATATCTTAAAAAATAATCCGAAATAAAGTCAACAAATTCAGAGAAATATCTTAATATGTAGAAAACATTATTAAAATCTTTCATTAATATTAAATTAGATACAATAAAGCGTCCATTTTCATAAAAGTATGTCCATGACATACAATCAGGAGGCGTTCTAAAATCTATGTGATAAAATTTATCTGGAGCAACCCATTCAATATTCTGCGCTGATTGTTCTGGATCAGATAAAAATATACGAGACCATGGTAAAGTAAGTTTTTCGTTAAGATTTAAATTAGTAGCAACTTTCTTCATCCACCAACTTTGATATGAATGTTTTTGTTCAAGTTTAGAAAGTCGATTTCTCATATCAAGTTCAATTTCTATTTCTTCTGCAAAAGCTTCATTAGTAAAAAGATTTCTTTTGGATTTTACATATTCTCGTAAATTAAAACTTTCAAAAATTGGATGAAATTTTTGCATAGCAATTGTTTCAAGAAAAAAATACCATTTTTCAACCATTAATGTTATAAGAATGCGTGCTTTTTTTAGTTCATCATTATTACCAAAATTTGATTGTTCTGAACAATTTATTATAGATACAAAACTAGAACTAAATATAAAATAAACTCCAAAAGAAAATTTGTGTAATGATGAATATATATATATTAATTCCATTACTTTTCCACCAAAAAATGATAACAATTTATTTTCTACTTTTTCACGAGAAATTCTTATTTTTCCATATTCTTCAAATTCGCTAAATTTATTAGTAAATAAAAGTAAACGATAATTTTTTTGTCGTGACCAAATATTTAAATATGCTACTGGTATCATATTTAAAATTATTAAAATAAGCGTTTTTCCTAAATTATAATATAAGTTTCTCATTAAACCAGATACTTCTTGCATTGAATTAAATTTGTTTTTTATTTTTATATTTAAATATTTTATTTTTTTTTTTGAAAAATATAAGTTGTTTTTTTGAAAAAAATGATATGTAAAGTTATCTAATACAGTTAAAATATTTTTTATTCTAAATATTGAGGGATCAGGTGGGAAACTTGTAATTATATCTATAGCTTTTTCAAGAGTATCAATTGTATGCTTTTTTTGTTTTTTTGACTTTCTAATAGCAATTAGTTCTGAAGCGAAAACAATAGATGCTATTTCAGCTGAGCATAAGCCATAAGTTACTTTAGAAAAGTATTCCCATGGTATACGATGATTACTAATTTTAGAATTTTTTATATACATTTTCAATAAGTTAATTCTTGTAGTACGATTAGGTAATCTAAAATTTAAAACTTTTCCAAATCTTCCTGGTCTCATTAGTGCTGGATCTAAAATTTCAAAACGATTTGTTGCTCCAATTACTAAAATATCTTTATTAAATAAAAGTCCATCTAATTCAATTAATAATTGTACTAATATATTTATTCTTTCACGTTTTTTGAGGCGATTTAATTCAACATTTTGTAAAACATCTACTGGTATTCTATTTACATTTACTGTTTGAGTAAATTCAGGTTCTTTCCAAAATAAATCATTATCATCATAAAATTCATTAAATCTTTGAATATTTACTTTTGGATTTTCTGGAGGTATTTTTTCGTTATCATCATAAAAAAAACTAATTAGATCAAACTCATTATTAATATCTGTATGCATATAAATTTGCTCTCTTCTTTTGCCAATACTATCAATTTCATCAATAAAAACAATACATGGTTTAATTTCTTTAGCTCTTATAAATAGTTTACTTACTGTTTTTGCACCTCTTCCTCTTAAATTTGGATTATATATTAAACTTCCAGAATGAGTAAGAACGGGTATATTTGTTTCTCCAGCAATTGCTTTTACTAATAATGTTTTACCAGTTCCAGGTGGTCCTGTGAATAAAAAACCTTTTGATTTTACAGGGTTTAATGTATATTTATAAAAACCTTTATTTAAAATAAAACCTTTTCTTTGAAGTCTTTTATAAAAACTTATACATAAAAAAACAAGTTTATTATGAATATTTAAAAATTGTAGAAAAAAATCTGTGGGTTTAAATTTTATATATAATTTTTTTCTAAAATACCATATTATATAATCAACTGACGGTATATTTTCATCTAAACCCGTTAATTGTTTAATTTTTTTATTAATATTTCGAATACCACGATACCCTTTATTAGCAGATTCAATTTTTAAATCCTGCTTAATCCATTCTGCATCACCAATAAATCCAGTTTTTTCTAAAATATTAATTACATATTCAATTATTTCTTCAGCGTATTTTTTATATAAATTATTAAAAATATTTATAAAAATATATCCACTACTGAATAAAACTAATAATGACCATGAATATTTATCTATTGTTTCAAGACTTTCTAGAAATTGAATTTCCCAACCCCAAGAGACTAATCCTTGTTTATTTAGTATTTTTTTATATTTAAAATTATTAAAATTACTTTGTAGTGAATTCCCAAAATTTTTGTTTTCATAAATTACTTTTCTTAGATTTTCAGTTTGTTTAAGATCTAACTGTTTTTTTGCACAAAAGTTAGGACTTCTTTTCTGTATTTCTGGAAAAAAATAACCTGACATATCTCTTAATAAACAAGTTGTATATGCTATTTTGGTTTTAGTTTTAGTTTTGTTTCTTTTTAATAAACTTCTACGTTTTCTATAATAATTATAACTTTTAACAAGATATCTAAAAATAAGATTAATTCGTTTTTCTGCATCTTTTTCAGTAAAATTTTCATCAACTTTTTTATAATATTTTATGAAACTTGATTTTACTTTATCATAAATAAATTCTAAATTATCAGTTTCTTTCAACTTTTTTTTTAACGCTTTGTAAATTTCAACTAAATCTTCAGTTTCGCTACGAAGATTTTGTGTAAAATTGATTTTACCTCTTACAAGTTCATATGGAAAAGCGCTACCTGGTTTTTTTTTAATAACTAGATTACTTTGTTCAGTTGGTACTAGATATTTTGGTATTACTTTTTTAATGTAATAATTTTCTTCATCTTCATGAATTATTTCGTTTTGTTCAAAACTTTCTAAAATTGAATTTTTAATAAAATATTCAATTTTTCCAGTTTTGTTCTGATTATAGCTCTCGTTCTGATTATAGTTCTGATTATAGTTCTGATTATAGTTCTCGTTCTGATTATAGTTCTCGTTCTCATTATAGTTTTTAATAAAAAATTTGAAGATAGCATTTTTATATAATTCTAATTCTTGTTTTATAGATAACCGAATATAAGAATTTTTAGGATCTACATTTTTTGATAATATAAATTCTTCTGAAACATCATTAGCATCAATATTTTTTAAACATCTTATAGTAATTGCATAAAAAAATTCTCTAAAAAATTTTTTTATTTCGTGTTTTTCTTCTGCTTGTTCTAAAATTTTTTTTTTTTTTTCAAAAAGTTCGTCATCATTTTTTTTATTAGATTTTATAAAATTTATAAAATTATCGAAAGTTGAATAATCTGGTATTTCGTCTTTTATATTTTTAAATAATATATGTTTTTTAAGTCTTTTTTTTTTTGTAATATATGATTTATTTTCTATATTTTTTGTGGAAAAATAATTTACAAATGAATCTTCTTTTTTATTAATAAGTCTGTATAGTTTATTATAATCGCTAACTTGTTTTAAAAAATTTAAATTTGCTTCTAATAAAAAACCTTGTTCTGTAATTTTTTTATACAATCTTAAATTTTTTGATTTTAATTTAAGTAATTTCGATTCACAATTAAAATAAGTATCATATGGTTTATTTTTAATATTTTTAAGCCAATATAAAAAGTCTGCATAAACTTTTTTAAATTGATAGTAATCATAAAAAGTATCGTACTGAACGAAAATTTTAGGATCTTCATAATAAAAACTAAGAGCCGAATATTGCTGAAGAAATATTTTATAAAATTCTATTTGCAATGGATTTAAGTTAAATTTTTTAATTGGAATGTGTTCTTTTAAAAAACAATTAGTTAACACATCGACTCCACTAAAATTATCAAAAAAATATTTTAATTTAGCAAAACTTAAATTATAATAATTTATTAATTTTATAAATTGAAAAATTGATTTTACCTCAGAACTATTAGAGTATGCTTTTTGTAAATAAGCATTAAATAAAGTTTTTTTTTTAAAATCTCTTAAAAAATTATAATCATTAATTAAAATATTTTTTTCTAAATATTCAGAAAGTTTCTTTAAGCTTTTCTTTTTCTGAACAAAAATTATAATTCTTTCATCTACATATTCATTTCTATCTATTATAATTTCTAAATTTTTTGAATTTACAAATTTTATAATTTTTTTTTCTAAAAAAACTTTATTCATTTTTAAGGGTATTTGATCATGTACCTTTTCAAGTTGATATTTAGGGTCTTGAAGTTTAATTGAATCGTAGTTTTTTAATAATAAACAACTTATACGATTATTATCTATATTATCTATATTATATATATTATCTATATTATTTTTACTAATTTTAGCTTTTTTTCTATTTTCTAAAAATTTAAAAAATTCATTACTCATAAATGATAAATGTTCAACCGAATCTAAAAATTCTAATAAAATAGCTTTTTTAGGTTCAGGTTTTTTACCAAATAAAATCTCCCTACCAGAAAGAATTTCCTTATTAAATTCTTTAGTTTTTTTATAAATACTTTGCAAATCTTCACTTAAATTAGGATTCCTATAATCTGGACTTTTATTTATACATTCGCGTACGTATTTAAATATATTATTTTTACTATAATCATCAAAATCAGTAACACTAATATTAATATCAGGATTATTATAATCATAATTATCTAAAAAGATTACCGTATAATTTATAAAACTATTACGAATATTAAGAGGTATTTTATTCTTTGGACTTTCTTTAATCAATTTTTTATTATTCGTAAAATCATCAAAATATTCCTTAAATTCTTTGAAAGTTTTTTCTAAACTTTCTTTTAAAGATAATTTATTTTCATATATTGTTACATCTAACAAATAGTTATAAATATTTTTATAATATTGATTTAAAAATATACTTGTTTTATCTATAGTTTTCATTTTTTCTAAAATTTCATAATATTGACATATAAAAACTTTAACAATATCAGAAATTTTGTATGGAAAATTTTCTTTTAAATATTTTAAACTTTTTTTATCTAATTTAAAAGTATCAAAGTTCCAATTCGATATTTTTTTAGTAAATTGATAATTTTTAAAAGTTTTATTCACGTAAAAAACTCTATAACCTGATTCTTTTAATATTTTTTTGTAAACTTTTTTTGCATCTTTTTTTGCATCTTTTTTATTAACTTCCGTAAGAACTAATGGAACTAATTGCTCAAAATTTTTATATAAAACAGCTAAATAGTATCTTTTTTCAATGTCTGTAATTTCATTAAATATTTTTGGAAATTGAGATCTTTCTTTTAGATTTTTTAAATACTCAATAAAATCACTCTCAAAAGTACTTTCTTTTATTTCACAAGGAGGAACAGTTAATTTTAAAATAGTTTTTCTTTTATCTTTAAGTTTTTTGTTTATTTTGTCTAAATTTTTTATATAAGATGAATCTAAAATTATATTTTCTGATTTTTCGTATAAATTTCTTTCGCTAGCTAATTCATATATATTGACATTATTATAGTTTGCTAAAAAAGAGTTATTAGAATTATTGCTTATATTATATTTTAAAAATATAGTTTGTAAAACAAGTAATAAAAATGTTAAATAAACACATGCCTCAATAATTTTATCAGAAATATTTTTTTTAAAATTTAAAAGATTTAATTTTTGAAAAAGATCTTCAAAAAGACTTGATGACTTGTTTTCTGGATTTTCCATATAAATATTTTACTTATTAATTAATAGTTTTTTAATTCAATTTATTTTTAATCATAATATATATATACATCGAAATATATCGAACCACAAACATATTTTTAATAAACACCAATCAAATAATAAAATTGGTTATGTTTTTATTTACTATAAAGTTAAAATAATTAAATTATTAAATTTTAGTATTTCAAGAAAGGCCGACTGGATTGATAAATACCTTACATACTATTAATAATTAGGTTGAATCAAAAGTAATTAATGCTTTAGAAGAATACCTAAGGACTCAAAAATGATGAAGGGCGTATAAACCTGCGAAATTTTCTAGTTAGCTGGAAAAAAGCATTATAATCTAGAAGTTCCCGAATAGAGCAATCTTTAAAACTGCTGAATTAATTCATAAATCAGTAAGAAAACACTTAGTGAATTGAAACATCTTAGTAACTAAAGGAAAAAAAAGCAAACGCGATTTCCTTAGTAGCGGCGAGCGAAACGGAATTTGTCTAAACTGAATTTATTCAGGGTTATGGGATTCAAAAAAACTAAAATAAAAAAAAACTAAACAGCTGAAACCTGTACCATAGATGGTAAAAGTCCAGTAGTTAAAAAAAATAAATGAATTTCCCCAAGTAGCTTGGGACACGAGAAATCCCTTGTGAATTAACGAGGACCACCTCGTAAGACTAAATATTAATGAGTCACTGATAGTGAAAAGTACCGTGAGGGAAAGGTGAAAAAGAACCCCCAAAGGGGAGTGAAAAAGAATATGAAATCTAAAGCAACCAATCTGTGGGAGGCATAACAGCTGACCGCATGCCTGTTGAAGAATGAGCCAGCGACTTATAATTTTTGGCTTGGTTAATAACTTTTTAGGAACCATAGTGAAAACAAGTCTGAAAATGGCATTAGTCAAAATTTATAGACCCGAACCTGGGTGATCTAACCATGACCAGGAAGAAGCTTAGGTAAAACTCAGTGGATGTCCGAACCGACCGATATTTAAAAATCGACGGATGAGTTGTGGTTAGGGGTGAAATGCCAATCGAACCCAGAGCTAGCTGGTTCTCCTCGAAATGCGTTGTGGCGCAGCATTTATCGATGATCTATTAAGAGGTAGAGCACTGTTTCAATGCGGGCTAGTCAAATAGTACCAAATTGTCGCAAACTCCAAATACTTAATATGAAAAAAAGACCGATAAAAAGTTAGACTTTAGGGGATAAGCTTTAAAGTCAAAAGGGAAATAGCCCAGATCATCAGCTAAGGCCCCTAAATAGTTGCTAAGTGTTAAAGGAGGTTTCTATGCAGAAACAGCCAGAAGGTTCGCTTAGAAGCAGCTATCCTTAAAAGAGTGCGTAATAGCTCACTGGTTAACAAAGCGTAGATGCACCTAAAATGTCCGGGACTAAGCAACTTGCCGAAGCTATGAGAGATTATTTTATTAATCTCGGTAGAGGAGCGTTCTGTTTTTTAAGGTGAAGGCTTATTGAAAAAAAGACTGGATTAAACAGAAGTGAGAATGTTGGCTTGAGTAACGAAAACATTGGTGAGAATCCAATGCCCCGAAAACCTAAGGTTTCCTTCACAAGGATCGTCCATGAAGGGTTAGTCAGGACCTAAGGCAAGACTGAAAAGTGTAGTCGATGGAAAACAGGTAAATATTCCTGTACTTATTTAGATTTGATGACAAAGGACGGAGAAGGCAAAAAATTAAGATTACTTTATGGTAGTAATGGAAATGATCAACATAAAATAAAAGAAAAAAAGCTTTTATTAAATTAATATTATGAAGACATGATACTTGCTTTTTTATTTTTTTTTTTTTTAGTAAAGAAATAAAAAATGCAGCTAATTTTTTTGTCATACTCCCGAGAAAAGTTTGAGACATTTTATAATCTAAATAACTTGTACCATAAACCAACACAGGTGGGTAAGTTGAGTATACTCAGGGGCGCGAGATAACTCTCTCTAAGGAACTCGGCAAAATAGCCCCGTAACTTCGGGAGAAGGGGTACCTCTTATAGAGGTCGCAGTGAAATGACTTTTTGAACTGTTTACCAAAAACACAGGTCTCCGCAAAATCGTAAGATAACGTATGGGGGCTGACGCCTGCCCAGTGCCGGAAGGTTAAAGAAATTAGTTAAAGCTAATAACTGAAGCCCCGGTGAACGGCGGCCGTAACTCTGACGGTCCTAAGGTAGCGAAATTCCTTGTCACGTAAGTTGTGACCCGCACGAAAGGCGTAATCAAAAAAGTACTGTCTCGGAGAGAGACTCGGTGAAATAGACATGTTCGTGAAGATGCGAACTACTAATATCTGGACAGAAAGACCCCGTGAAGCTTGACTGTATCTTGTTATTGATTTCCAGTAATTTTTGCGCAGTCTAGGTGGGAGGCTATGATTTTAAATTTTTGGATTTAAAAGAGCCATTTTTGAGAGACCACCCTAAAATTACTAGAATTCTAAAAATGTTTCCTTGAAGCAGGACATTTGACATTGACAGGTGGGCAGTTTTTTTGGGGCGAAATTCTCCTAAAAAGTAACGGAGATTTGCAAAAGTTTCCTCAAATTGGACGGAAATCAATTGTTGAGTGTAAAGGCAAAAGGGAGCTTGACTGCAAGACTTATAAGTCGAACAGGGGCGAAAGCCGGCCTTAATGATCCGACGGTTAACCGAGTGGAAGGGCCGTCGCACAAAAAATAAAAGTTACTCCGGGGATAACAGGCTTATCTTCCCCAAGAGTTCACATCGACGGGAAGGTTTGGCACCTCGATGTCGTCTTTTCGCAACCTGGGGCGGTAGTACGTCCCAAGGGTTGGGCTGTTCGCCCATTAAAGCGGAACACGAGATGGGTTCAGAACGTCGTGAGACAGTTTGGTCCATATCCGATATTAGCGGTAGAATATTGAGAGGACTTTTCCATAATACGAGAGGACTTGGAAGGACATACCACTGGTGTACCAGTTCTTATACCAATAGGATATGCTGGGTAGCTATGTATGGAGTAGAGTACTGCTGAAAGCATATAAGCAAGAAACTCACCTCAAGATGAATATTCTCCAAAAGATTCCGGTAAGATAAACCGGTTGATAGGTTTTAAGTATAAAATTTGTAAAAATTTAAGCTAAAAAGCACTAATTATCGAATGTTTTTGATTTATTCTAGTGTCTAATCTAGATTTGAAACACTTCAATCCTTTTCGAATTTGAAAGTTCAACGATCTAGGGGTTTTAATACTATAAAGGTTGCTTTATGGGAAAAAAACCTGATGCTAGAAATTATAAAAAATGGGGATATGGCGGAATTGGTAGACGCTACAGACTTAATTTATTATTTTATTAAATGAGCCTTTTATAAGTAATTATAAAAGTGAAAGCTTTCAAATTCAGAGAAAAAATTCTGAGCCAATTAAATTTTTTAAAGGTGCAGAGACTCAACGGAAGCTATTAAAAATATAAAGAAAGAGTCCATTAAAATTATTTAATTTTATGAAAATTTGTTGGTTTTTTAAACCGTGAGGGTTCAAATCCCTCTATCCCCAAAAAATCACATTTAAACCTAAACAAAGGGTCGATGCCCGAGTGGTTAAAGGGGGCGGATTGTAAATCCGCTGGTATTTTTCCTACGCTGGTTCAAATCCAGTTCGACCCATTTTTTTATGGAAAGATGGCAGAGTGGTTTAATGCATCAGTCTTGAAAACTGTCGTAGCTTAAAACTACCGGGGGTTCAAATCCCCCTCTTTCCTTTTTTTTAAAATCTTGGTTCTAAATAAAAGGTAGAACCAAAATCTTAAAATCAGTTTTTATAAATGTTACTGCCTAATCTTAAAGCTAAAAAGCCATTAATAAGAGCAATAAAAAGCGCTATAAAAATTTGATTTTCAGAAATTGACATATCTTTTTTTTATAATTTATTACCGCTGAAGACTAATAAAAAAATAATTAATGGACCTGCAATTATAACGAAAAATAGCGAAATAAGTTGAAAAAATACTTGTGAACCCATAAGATTATTTTATTTAATAGTTCATCTAAAACTTACAGAAGCTTGCCAAACAAAAGCTAGAAGAAAAAATAGAATCGGAATTATAGGTAAAGTATCTACTAAAGGACTAAATGGCGCATATGCTTCAGGTAGTTTAGTGATTATTAAGTTTAACAACAATATTTTCATAGTAATGGAATAAAATTATTACAACATGACCTTGCTAAAATTGCTTATAATATATAATAATACAAACATTAATATACTAATTTTTAAATTTAATCTTTATGTTCATCAAAAGGATCTCTTAAATTTTTCGAAGGAGGACCAAAACCTATATAAATAGAATAGCCAGTAACACTTAATAAAAAAAACCAAATAAAAACAGTTATAAAAATTGTTAAATTTTCCATTAATACAAGTTGACTAGCGGGAATAGGATTTGAACCTATGACCTCAAGATTATGAGCCTTGCGAGCTACCATACTGCTCTATCCCGCAATTTATTTTTTAATTTACTTAAATGATTATCATGAAATATATTTTTTATTCAAGCATTGCTTGATATGTTGCTACAGTAGATGGAGAAATTTTATTTAAATAACGAAAAATCCAGTATTTAAAAATTGTATCTAATAAAACTGGAAAAGTCGAAACAAAAAAAGCAATAAAATTTTTATTTTCATATATTTGAAAACCAAAATGTTCAACAACTAATTGTAAAAAAATTTCCCAACTTTTAGATGAATGAAATCCTACTAATAAGTCTAAAAAAAATATAATAAAAAAACATTTCATAATTTCATTTAAACCTATTATAGACTCTATAAAAAATGTTTTTAAAATAAGTATTTGTGGTGTTAAAAAAAATAGTAAATATATAAAAAATATTATAGTTATAAAATCTAAAATCCAATTAATTATTATTAGAATAGTTTGTTTATTATAAAATTGGGCGCATTTTATAAAATATTCTTGGTATAGTTTTTGTACTGCAAAATCCTTAGAAAAAGTAAAATTATTTTCTACTTTTTTGTTTTTAAAACCAAATTTTTTATCATTAAATGATTTAAAAAGAGTTTCAAAATAAATTTTTTGTGAAAATTTTTGGATTTTATAAAAAGCATGTTCTTGCTGACTATAATTAACAAAAATATTTGTCATGGTTTTTTCAAAAGGAATCATATTCATAATAAAGAACTTAACAAATATTTGAAAAATAAAAGGACAAAATATTAATAATAAAAAACATTGAAATGAAACTATTGTAATATATCTGGATAATCTGAATTCATAAATAACAAATAAATCAGTTTTTAAACTAATTTGCTTTAAAAAACGTTTAAAAATACGAATAATTGATCTAGGAATTAATCCAGTTTTTTCAAAATTAGACATTATTATAATAAATATAACTTATAACTTTTCTATATTCTCAAAAATATAGAAAAGCTATTTAAATTATTTTGATATTTTAACTTCATATCTAGCTTTAGCTCGTTTTAATTCAAAATTAGCTGAAACTCTCTGTTTAATATTGGTTGCTTCAATAAATTTTTGTTTTGCATTTTCAAAATCTAATTTTGCTTCTTGCAAATCAATTGTATCAAAACTTTCAGCTTCATTAGCTAAAATTATGATATTATCATTTTTTACTATAGCAAACCCCCCCATTATAGCTATAGAATTCCAATTGTTTGATTTCATTCTAAAAAAGAAAACTCCAACATCTAAAGATGTAATTAATGGAGCATGTTTACTAAGTATACCAATTTGACCTGTATTTGTCGATAAAAGAATTTCGTCAGCTTGATCTTCTAAAAAAACGCAATACGGCGTAATTACACGAAAATTGAGAATCATTTTTAGCTTTTAGTTAATTTATTAGCTTTTTCTACAGCTTCGTCTATATTACCAACAAGATAAAAAGCTTGTTCAGGTAAATCATCTAATTTTCCAGATAATATCATGTTAAATCCACGAATTGTTTCTGTTAAACTAACATATTTTCCTGGAGATCCAGTAAAAACTTCAGCTACAGAAAAAGGTTGTGATAAAAAACGTTCGACTTTTCTTGCTCGCGCAACAATTAAACGATCTTCTTCAGATAATTCATCTAAGCCTAAAATGGCAATTATATCTTGTAATTCTTTATATCTTTGTAAAGTTTGTTGTACATTTTGAGCACAAGCATAATGTTCTTCACCAACTATCCATGGTTGTAACATTGTTGACGTTGAATCTAATGGATCTACTGCAGGATAAATTCCTTTAGAAGCTAAATTTCTTGAAAGTACTGTTGTTGCATCTAAATGCGCAAAAGTAGTAGCTGGAGCAGGATCTGTTAAGTCATCTGCAGGTACATAAATTGCTTGTATTGATGTAATAGAACCATCTTTTGTTGATGTAATTCGTTCTTGTAAACTACCCATTTCTGATGCTAAAGTTGGTTGATATCCTACAGCAGAAGGCATTCGCCCTAAAAGAGCAGATACTTCAGAACCAGCTTGTACGAATCTAAAAATATTATCAATAAATAATAATACATCTTGTTTTTGTATATCTCTAAAAAATTCAGCTAAAGTTAAAGCAGTTAAACCTACACGCATTCTTGCTCCAGGAGGTTCATTCATTTGTCCATAAACTAAAGTTACTTTAGATTCTATAAGATTTTTTTCATTAATAACTCCAGATTCTTTCATTTCCATGTAAAGATCATTTCCTTCACGAGTTCTTTCTCCAACTCCTCCAAACACAGAAACTCCACCATGTGCTTTAGCTATATTATTAATTAATTCCATAATCAATACTGTTTTACCTACACCTGCACCACCAAATAATCCAATTTTTCCACCACGTCTATATGGAGCTAATAAGTCAACAACTTTAATACCGGTTTCAAAAATATTTAATGTAGTTTCTAGATCTACAAAAGCAGGTGCTTCTCGATGTATTGAAAATTTTATTGAAGAATTAATTTCTCCTAAATTATCTATAGGTTCTCCTAAAACATTAAATATACGTCCTAAAGTTTCTTTGCCAACGGGAATACTTATTGGTTTTCCTGTATCAATTACGTCCATTCCACGCATTAATCCATCAGTACCACTCATTGAAACTGTTCTTACACGATAGTTTCCCAATAATTGTTGTACTTCACATATAACTTTGTTATTGTTTTTTGTGCTTATAATTAATGCATTATATATATTAGGTATTTGTCCAGAATTAAAAGTTATATCTAATACAGGACCAATAATTTGTGTAACTTTTCCAATTTTTACACTTTTTTCTGACATATTCAATTTACAAAAAATAATTTATAAAAGAATTTTTAAAATTTTGAATTGAATTGCAAAATAAATGCATATAGCAGGGTTTGAACCTACGTTGTCCTTACTAAGGATATGGATTATGAGTCCATTGCTTTCGACCACTCAGCCATATATGCAAAAAAATATCGAAATTTTCGATATTTTAGAAATTTAATTGAAATAATTGTACTTTTTCAAATTGTTTTTTCTTCAGTACAAGAAAAATTTGAGTTAAAAATACACTAATAACAAAAATAAAATATCCTAAAATTCTTTTCGGATTCTGTAATACAATTTCTTTATCTTGTTGACCAAATCCGCCAATATTCGGATTATTAGTTAAAGGTTGATCTTGAGCTACATTTTGATTTATTTTAACTATAATTTTTGGTCCTGCTGGTATTTTTTCAATAACTTCGTTTCCGTTTTCTTTGCTAATTGTTATAAAAGAAGTATTTTCTTCAATATTTTTCTGAATATTAGTTATTTTACCTTTTGTAGATGCAGCATAAACTGTATTATTACTTCTGGATCCATCTGCATATATCTGTCCACGGCCACGATTTGCTCCTAAGTATATTGGATATTTTAAATATTGAACTTTTTTATTTTTTTTAGGATCTGGTGAAAGTATCGGAAATACGATTTCATTATATTTTTTACCAGAAACTGGCCCAACAACTAAAATATTTTTTTGAGTTTTGCTATAAGGTTGAAAACTTAATTTTTTGATTTTTTTCTTCAATTCTGTAGAAATTCGTTCCTTTGGTGCTAATTGAAAGCCTTCAGGTAAAATTAAAATAGCACCTACATTTAAAGGACCTTTTTTTCCATTACCCAAAACTTGCTTAAATTGTTGATCATATGGTATCTTTACAATTGCTTCAAAAACCGTATCAGGTAATATTGCTTGAGGTACTTCAAGTTCAACAGGTTTTTGTGCTAAATGACAATTTGCACAAACAATTCTTCCATTTGCTTCGCGTGGATTTGAATAATTTTCTTGTGCAAATATTGGATAAGCTTTTACAGGATAAGAATAAAATATTAAAAAAAATAAATATGTTATAAAAAGTTTATTTAAATTATTTATTATCTTATACATTTTTTAATTTATAATTGATTAATTTTCGTAATTGTGTAATAATTATATGTATAATTATTCAACTAATGAACTTTCTATATAAAGAAAAATAGAAGCCATAGCTATTATAGGAAAAATTAATCCAACAAGCGGGACAAAAATTTCAGGTAAATATGCAGCAGTCATGAAACTTATTGTAAATAAAATATTTATGTCAAAAAACCAACATTTTTGGGTATGGAGGGACTCGAACCCCCGACCTTATGGTTCGTAGCCACAGACTCTGATCCACTAAGCTACATACCCAGGCGGACGACGGGAATTGAACCCGTGCATGACGGTGCCACAAACCACTGCCTTACCACTTGGCTACGCCCGCCATTTTTTTTTTTTCAAGATTATGTTAAAATAAAGTACTAAAAAATTATTTTTTCTAAGGGCTTATCGTCTAAAGGATAAGACATCAACCTTCTAAGTTGCTAATGTAGGTTCAATTCCTACTGAGCTCAAAAACTAAAACACTTACTTTTAGTAAATAAACAAATAAACTTTTTATAAAAAAAAAATATGTCAAAAAAATCTATAATTCAACGACAAATCAAAAGACAATTTTTGGTAAATAAATATAAAATAAAACGTAAATTAATTAAAAAGCAAATAAAAAATGAAAAATCTATAAAAGTAAAATTTAGATTAAAACAAAAATTACAAAACTTACCTCGCGATAGTTCATTTGTAAGACTTCATAATAGATGTTTGCTGTCAGGTAGACCTAGAGGATTTTTTCGCCATTTTAAACTATCGAGACATTTTTTGCGTGAAATGGCTCTTTTAGGGCTACTTCCTGGTGTAAAAAAAGCATCGTGGTAATTAAATAATTAAATTTTTAGTATAATTGTGTATTTTTAACATATAAAATATTAAATTATGGAAAACAGTAATTCGAAAATTTATGATTGGTTTGAGTCAAGACTTGAAATACAAGCTATTGCAGACGACGTAACTAGTAAATATGTGCCACCCCATGTAAATATATTTTATTGTTTTGGAGGTATTACATTTACTTTATTTTTAGTACAAGTTGCAACAGGATTTGCTATGACTTTTTATTACAGACCAACAGTTACTGAAGCTTTTTCATCAGTTGAATACTTAATGACAGAAGTTAATTTTGGTTGGTTAATTAGATCAATTCATAGATGGTCTGCAAGTATGATGGTTTTGATGATGATACTTCATGTATTTAGAGTGTATTTAACTGGCGGCTTTAAAAAACCAAGAGAACTCACTTGGGTAACTGGTGTTTTAATGGCAATTTGTACTGTTTCTTTTGGTGTTACAGGATATTCTTTACCATGGGATCAAGTAGGTTATTGGGCTGTAAAAATCGTGACAGGAGTCCCCGATGCTTTACCTATAATTGGCAGTTTTATAGTAGAATTATTGAGAGGTGGAATCGGTGTAGGACAAGGTACTTTAACAAGATTTTATAGCTTACATACTTTTTTATTACCTTTATTAACAGCAGTTTTTATGCTTATGCATTTTCTTATGATTAGAAAACAAGGTATTTCAGGTCCATTATAATAAATTAACTAATTGAATTTAATTAAAACACAATTACTTTGTATATACATGGTTGTTACTAAAAAACCAGATTTATCAGATCCTTTTTTACGTTCAAAGCTTGCTAAAGGTATGGGACATCATTACTATGGTGAACCTGCATGGCCTAATGAGCTATTGTATATTTTTCCAATCTGTATAATAGGAACTTTTGCATGTGTTATTGGATTAGCAATACTTGATTTAGCTATAGTTGGAGAGCCTGCAAATCCTTTTGCTACACCATTGGAGATTTTACCTGAATGGTATTTTTATCCTGTATTTCAAATCTTAAGAACTGTACCTAATAAATTATTAGGAGTTCTTTTAATGACAGGAGTTCCATTAGGTTTATTAACAGTTCCTTTCATTGAAAATATAAATAAGTTTCAAAATCCATTCCGAAGACCTATTTCTACAACCTTATTTTTCTTAGGTACGGTTGTATCAATTTGGTTAGGTATTGGTGCTACGTTGCCAATTGATGTTTCTTTAACACTCGGCTTATTTTAAAATAAAATGAGTTGAGTGTTAAAAAAATTTTTATAAAATAATTTAAAGTGATGAGCCTAAACCTACATACGAACCATAAAAAAATATTCCTAATAAGATAAGAGCTGCAATACCAATTAAGGTTCCAACTAACCATAAAGGAATACGACCTGTTGTTTTAGTATTAGACATATATTCTATATATTAAAATATTTTAGTTAAAAATATAACTAGAAAATAAAACTGCTAAAACAAAAATTAGTAAAAGCCCCCAATATAAACTTGTTCTATTTAATTCAACACTTTGTTTATTTGGATTTGGATTTGGATTTGTCATTTTTATTAATAATATAGTTTAACGTACAATAAATTGCATCGCTGTTATAGAACCTAAAAAAAAGATGGTAGGAACTGCTAATCCGTGTACAGCTAGCCAACGAACTGTAAAAATAGGATAATCAATAGATTTTCTTGGAGCCATTTTAATTATTGAATGATTTTATTTGTTCTAATGCGTTTATTCTATCAGTTATAAGTGGGATAGATTGTCTCTCTTCTGTAAAATATTCATTTGGGCGAGGACTTCCAAAAATATCATATGCAAGACCAGTACTAACAAATAACCAACCGGCTATGAAAAGTGAAGGAATAGTAATACTGTGTATTACCCAGTAACGAATACTTGTTAAAATGTCAGAAAAAGGACGTTCTTGTGTACTTCCTGCCATAGCAATTTAAATATTATTTTGTTTTTTTAGCTTTATAAATATTATATAAAATAATCAATTTTTTTTGTTCAAAACGTATAATTAAAAAGTTTTAGCAAGATTATCAATTAATCCATAATTTTTTGCTACACGTGCAGACATGAATTGGTCTCTATCCATATCTTTTGATATTCTAACTAATGTTTGACCAGTTCGTTCTGCATATATTTGACCTACTTGACGTCGAATTCTTAATACTTCTTCTGATTCCCATAAAATTTGGGTAGCTTGTCCTTGACTTCCTCCTTCTGGTTGATGAATCATGATACGAGAATGAGGAAATGCTAATCTTTTTCCTTTAGTACCCCCTGTCAAAACAAAAGAAGCCATGGATGCGGCTGTTCCCACACAAATAGTTGTTATTTCTGGTTGAATATAATTCATAATATCATATATACCTATACCACAAGTAACAGAACCACCCGGTGAATTAATATAAAGATAAATATCTTTAGATCTTTTTTCTCCATTAAGATATAGCATAATACCTATCAATTGATTAGACAAATCATCATCAATTTGTTGACAAAGAAAAAGAATACGCTCACGATATAAACGATTGTATATATCTACCCATTCTGCAACAGAATCTCCGGGCAATTTAAACGGAATTTTTGGAATACCTATTGGCATATTATTAATTTATTGTTACTTTTATAAGCTTAAAAAAATAGCTAATATTTTTTTATTTAATATATAAATGGAGATAAGGAGAGTCGAACTCCTGACATTTGCTGTGCAAAAGCAATGCTCTACCAACTGAGCTATATCCCCTTGGGCCATATTGGACTTGAACCAACGGCTTCTGTCTTATCAGGACAGCGCTCTAACCAACTGAGCTAATGGCCCTAAAATAATATTTTTGAAAATTTTTATTTTTTAATTTTTAAAAGTTACGCGAAAAATATTATGATAATAATTTTTAAATAAGTCAATAGTAATAATTTTTTATTATAGCTTGACTTTTTAAAAATTATCTTATTATTTATAAGTCAAATTATCAAATATGATATTTTTTATTTTTTATAAATTCGTGTTTTTTTTTCCTGATTTTTTAGAAATACAGAGAAAAAATTTTTATTCATTTCTAAAATTAAACTTAGGTAAAGAGTTTAAAAAAATGCAGCCTTTTATAAATGTAAATCTTAAAAAAAAAAGTTTTAAGAAATCTAGTAAAAGTTTAGTTCCAATATCTTTATACTTTTTTTATAATAATTATAAGTTTACTTCGCCAGAAATTAGTGTTCAAGAGTCAATAATATCTTATGAAACATATTCTTGTAAATTTTTTATGCCTGTTAGAATATGTCATAGTTTAGCTAATTTTAATAAAGTAAAGTGGATTTTTTTAGGTACATTACCATTGCTTACAAAAAGAGGTAATTTTATTGTTAATGGAACACCAAAAATTATACTCAATCAAATAATAAGAAATCCAGGAGTTTATTTTAACAAAGATATTAGCAAAAAAAATTCTAGAAAATTTTATGCTGAAATTATTTCAAAAAGAGGGCCTTGGATTAAATTAGAAATAGATAATAAAAGAAAAGTATGGGTTGATATTAAACAAAATGAAGAAACAAAAATTCCTTTAAAATTGTTTTTCCAAAAGTTTTTTAAAAAATACATTGATAATTTAGTTTCAATAAATAATATTGATGTTTTTAATGCAAAAAATAATAATGGAATTTTAAAAAATTACTATGACGAAAATAACGCATTATTCTCATCATCAATAAAAAGTTCAGATTTAATTTTTGAGTTAGGTAAATATGGTCGAATTCAGTTAAATAAAAAATTAGGTTTATCTATAAATACGCCAAACTTAACTCCAACTGATTTTTTAGTAATAAATAATTTATTGTTAAAACTTTCTTTAGATAAGATTAATGAAAATGTTATTGATGATATTGATGATTTAAAAAATAGAAGAATAAAAGGGATTGATGAATTATTACAAAATCAAGTATCTATAGGTTTAATTCGTATGCAAAAAATTTTTATAAATATTTTAAAAAAAAAAAAAAATTTAAAGCTAATTAATACAGAAAAAAAAAACGTTGAAAAAATTTTAGATAAAGTTTTTTTAATCTTAAATGATCAACCTATTAGCAATGCGCTAAAAGAATTTTTTAATAGTCATCAACTTTCACAATATTTAGACCAAACTAATCCTTTATCTGAAATAACCCATAAACGTAGAATAAGTTGCTTAGGTGCTGGAGGTATAAGTAAAGATAATGCTAGTATGCAAATGCGTAGTATACATTTTACATATTATGGTCGAATTTGTCCTATAGAAACACCTGAAGGTAAAAATGCGGGTTTAGTTAATTCATTAACAGCTGCAGCTAATATAAATAAACAAGGATTTATACAAACCCCATATATAAATGTTTATAAAAGGCAAATTCAAAACCAAAATAAAATATTTTGGTTTTCAGCAGAAAATCAAGAAATGAAAAATATTTTTTTTAATTCAAAATTACCTAATTTTAAAAATGTTTCAGTAGGAGTAATAAAATCACAATTAAAAAATTTTAATAAATGTAAAATAAATAATGTTGAATTGATTGCAACAAGCGCTCAACAATTTATATCCATAGCAACTTCTTTTATACCATTTATAGAACATAATGATGCTAATCGCGCATTAATGGGCTCAAATATGCAACGACAAGCTTTACCTTTAATTGATGTTGAACAACCTTTAGTAACTACTTTGAATTCATTTAAAATTCTGTGTGATTTACAAGTAACACCAACAAGCAAAAAAACTGGAGTTATATTATATTGTAGTAAAAAAAAAGTTTATATATACACAGTAAAAAAAATATTATTTAATAAATTATATAAATCAAATAAATTTTTAAAAAAGATTATTTTCAAATATGTTTAAAAATTTTATATTAAGTAAAAAATTTTTTTTAGATCGTGAACAATTTATTCAAATTAATTTAAAAAAAAATGTATTAATAAAATTTTATGAAAAACTTAAAAAACTTTATATAAAAAGAAAAATAAAAAAATATTTATCTTTTTTTGATAATATAAATATATATTTTCTAGTTTTTATCGAATATAATAGAAAAAATTTTGATGACATGTATAGAAAAAAAAATAAAATAACGAAATACTATTTCAATTCTTTTAGTAGATCAAATCAAAATACTTATTTTTTGCAAAAACCTATTTTTTATTCGTCAAAATGGATTCAAGGAGGGGATCTATTAGGCGATTGTTCTTCAAGCAGTCAAGGTGAATTATGTTTAGGTAAAAACTTATTAGTTGCATATATGTCTTGGGAAGGTTTTAATTTTGAAGATGCTATTTTAATAAATAAAAAAGTATTATCGAAATATATATCTTTACATATTGAAAAATATGAGTTGCAAGTATTAGAAACACCAAATGGAAAAGAAAAAATAACACGCAATATTGATGGGATATCTTCAACAGCACTTGAAAAGTTAGATGATAATGGTATTATAAAGATTGGTTCTTGGGTTAATGAAGGAGATATACTTGTAGGTAAAGTTATGTCGCTTTTTTCAAAGACAAAAAATTTATTTACTTATGAGAGATTATTATACGATATAATTGAAAAAAAATCTACTAATACTAAGCAAAAATGTTTAAAAGTACCAAATGGAATATCTGGTCGTGTTATAAAAATTTGTTATACACAAACAAATTATAATCAGAATAATGCTAATGACTACAAGTATAATACTAATACATATAAAAAAATTTTTAAACAAAAATTCATAAAAAAAAAACGCTTAAAAAATTCATATATTGATCAAACAAAAAGCATATTTTTTTCTTTTAACAATTTTTTTAAAAATAGAGTTAAAAAAAAAAGACTTGACTTTTCAAAAAATTATTTCAGCATTTTTTTTAAATGGGATCTAAAAAATAATTTTAAATTTTATAGATATGGCAAATTTATTTTTAATATAATAAATGGCATAATTTTAAAAAAAAAGATATTAAAAAAAAATTTATTTAAAAAAAAAATTATTAAAAAAGACTTATTAAAAAAAGTCACAGTATATATTGCAGAAAAGCGCAGGCTTCAAGTAGGCGATAAAATGTCAGGACGTCATGGCAACAAAGGTATAGTTTCAAAAATACTTTCAAATTATGACATGCCATATTTACCAGATGGTACTACTTTAGATATTTTATTAAATCCATTAGGAGTACCTTCGAGAATGAATGTTGGACAAATTTTGGAATGTCTTTTAGGTTTTGCTGGAAAAATTTTCCATACTAAATTTCAAATTATGTGCTTTGATGAAATATATGGTTATGAAGCATCTAGAAGTTTTGTATATTCTAAATTATTAGCAGCTTATAATAAAACTGGTATGAATTGGGTTTTTTCAAAAGAAAATCCAGGCAAATTAAATATATTTGATGGAAGAACTGGTCAAGCATTTAATCAACCTATTTTGGTAGGTTCGACATATATATTAAAATTAATACATATTGTTGATGAAAAAATTCATGCAAGAACAATTGGTCCTTATTCTTTAATATTACAACAACCTCTTCGAGGTCGAGCTAAACATGGAGGACAACGTATTGGTGAGATGGAAGTATGGGCTTTACAAGGTTTTGGTGTTGCTTATACTTTACAAGAAATATTAACTATTAAATCAGATGATATAATCGGTAGAAATCAAATATTAGAAAATATCTTGAATAATACATCTTTAAAGTTTGGAACACCTGAATCTACTAGAATTCTTTTAAGAGAATTACAGTGTTTGTGTCTAGATCTTCATATATCTAAGTAAATTATTAATAAAAAAGTCATGATTTTAAATGATTATATTTTTTTACGTATTTTTTTTAGTATTATAATAATTTTAGTACTTGGTAGTCAAAAACCAGAATGGAATCCTTTAGTAGCAAAGCTTCGATCATTTGATTTATTTGAAGATTATAAACAAGCTAAACATTATGTAATGGTTTTTTCTTGGATTTTAATTTTCATTTTTTATACATTTTTTATATGTTTAATTTAATTATTTTATATTTGTTTTCTTGTATAATTTTACCTATTATTATACTATTTAATGTTTCGCTATCCAATTATTACGAGTTTTTTTTGGAAAAAGCATTTTCACCTATTGCTATTTGTACATATAAATTAAGTTTCTCATTATCATTAATTGCTTGTTTTATAAATACTTTTTTTGGATTTTTAATAGCATGGATTTTAGTTCGTTATGAATTTCCTGGTAGAAAAATTTTTGATTCAATAATAGATCTTCCGTTTTCTTTGCCAACATCTGTAGCAGGTTTAAGCTTTTGTGCTATATATGGTTCTAAAAGTTGGTTTGGTTCATTACTACTAAAAAATGGAATTCAAATTATTTTTACAAAACTTGGAATTTTATTAGCTATGATTTTTGTTTCATTTCCTTTTATAATTAGAGCTATACAGCCTGTAATATCTAAAATAGAAAAAAAATTTGAAGAAGCTGCTTGGTGTTTAGGAGCAAATTCATGGAAAACTTTTTATAAAGTTTTATGGCCAACAATAGCACCAGCGTTAATTACTGGTATGGTTTTAAGTTTTTCACGTTGTATAGGAGAATATGGTTCAATTGTTTTATTATCTTCTAATTTTCCATTTAAAGATCTTATAACACCAGTTTTAATTTTTCAATGTTTAGAACAATATGATTATGCTAGTGCTACAGTAATTGGTTCAGTATTAATTGTTTTTTGTTTTGTTTTTTTTCTTGCTGTTAATTTTATTCAAATTAGATTATAATATGAAAATAAAAAATATATATTTTAAATATACTAATAATATAAAAAATAATAAATTAAAATTATGGCTTTAATACCTTTAGGCGAAACGTTAAAAAATGCTACAGAAGTATTTAATAAAATTTATGAAACTGGCGTTGAAATTCATTATTTTAAAAATATCCAATATTTATTAATTAATTATAGTGAAATGAAATCTAACTTTTTATTTTATTTGAAAATTTATTTAAATTTTTGGATAGACAATTTTATTAAATTTAAATGGGCTAATGACTTTATTGATCTTCCTGTAGTTATTCCTAAATTTACTAAAAGTATTTTTCTAGATTTTTTTAATTATACTAATCTTTCCAGCGATATAAATTTAAATTTAACACAAATAAAAGATTTTAGCAAAGAAAACCTGTTTATTTCATTTTTTTATGGGTTTTCAAATAGCTTATTTCTATATCTTCCAGTATCTGCAGCTCATTTAATTTGGTTAAGAAAATTAGTCATAAATGGATCATGGGTAGGAAGAGCTGCTTCATTTGGAATAATTTTAGGAAATTTAAGTTTACTAAGTTTTTTTTTATTTGGATGGCGAGACAAACTTAATATTTGGTTCAGTTTAGAACCATTTAGTTATTTTATGGGTGTTTATTTTGTTTTTCTTTTTATTTATGAAGTTGTAAAAAGTCCTTTAAAAATTATCAGAAAATCTAAAAAAAATAAAAGATTTGTATTAAAAAGTATTTTAATTAGTTTTATATTAGTTTGTACTGATCAATCCGGAGTTTATCCTTTTCTTCGTAATTTGTCATTACATAGTGGTACTTCTATAATTGACTTATCTGATTCTGATATAATAGTATCAATTTATTTTTTAGGTATAATATTTGGAAGTTTTTTTTGGACAACAATAATTAGTGCAACTTTTTCTAGACTAGGAATTTTATTTTGTCGTTTAACTAAACTTCCTTACTCTTTTTGGATTCGTAATTTTAATTATTTTTGTTTAATTGGTTCAGTATCATTAACTGTAGCGAGCTTTGCTTATTATAGTCCAGGTTATTTATTTTCTAATCCAATTGGTCTAATGTCTCAAGATAATATAATTGAAATTTCGCCTTTACCTCAATTAAAACCAAGTATGAAAGATGCTCCTAAAGGCAAACTTGGAGAAAAATCATCTTTATCTTCAATAGATACAGATTTATCTTTTTTTGATCGAGGAGTTTATACAGGTGGTCCCGTTGTAGAATCTCATATTGAATCTTTGAATTATCAACGAGAATATGCATGGCGTTCTAGATATGATAAACTTTCTACTAAAGGTTTAAACAAAAATAAAAGCTTTTTTGCTAAATATTTTAAAATTAGTCCAGAACAAGAACTCTTAAGAAGAAAACAAAGAAGAAAAAAAAGTCTTCAAAAATATATAGAATCTGAAGAATTTATAAATTATATAATTGATCGAAGTTCTGAAGTAATTAAAAAAAGTAATGTAAATAATTACATAATAAAACAAGAAACATTAAAAGATTATTATTTTTTTTTAATTGAACGTTTTATTGAAGACTTTACTGCGGAAGCTACTAAAAATGATACTCAAATTCCTGAGTTATTGCCTGAAAAAATGATTTATTTTTCCGCTTTTTCTGAACTAATGAAACATAATTTTGATTTATTTGCAATGTTTGAGTCATCTGATCTAGATCCTTTAGATACAGAGCTTTCTAAGGAAATTAAAGAACATTTTTCTAATAATAAATTATATAAACTTATATTAAATTTAGATATTTCCACTTTTTTAAAACGACAACCAATTAGTCATATTTTAAACACAGAAGAAGAAATATCGCTTTTTTACAAAAGAATAACATTAAGTAAATATTATGATACTCTTAGAAGTTATGCTAAAATTCCTTTTAATGAAATATTTGGCAATTTATTTTGTGGCCCTAAAAGTTATTCAAATCGTATTTATAATCAACAATTTAAAGGTACGATTAAAATTGTCGAACGATTATTTGCTATACATTTAGAAGATGAAAAAAATATTCAAGATTTACCCTATGAGAAAAATAAAGAAGATCAAATTTCAGAAGAAGAATTAAAATATATAAAGATTAAACAAGAGCCTTCTGTATTAAAATATGATCAACCTCTTTTTAAAGAAAAAATTTCACAGAAAAATCCTCTATTGCATGAAGAATTTTTGAAAAAAACGAAATTAAAAATAAAAAAACAAAATGAAAATCCATTTTTAAGAGAAACAAATCCTCTACCTTTTTTTATGGGTTGGGATAATGATAAAAGAAAATTCGTTATAACAAATCGTTTATTAACATATAAAAACACTTTATTAAACACTTCTATTTTAATAAATGCTAATACTGATATAAAAAATAAGAATAAATTAAAAAGTTTTGTTTTTAAAGATTCTTCTAAAAAAATAAGTAAAAATAAAAGACCGATATTTCCAATAAAATCAAAATCAAAATCAAAATGGAAATCATATAGTTTTAATTTTACAACTTGGCCTATGCCAGAAAATTTATTAAAAAATAATTTTTCTATAAGTAAATTGCACAGAACTCGTGAAGAAATGCTTATTTTTGGACATGGAGACGATGTATTTAGTTATATGGAACCTTTAATGAATGAAGAGACTGTAATTTACAATAAACTTCCTAATGTAGTAGAAAGAATTGATTTAAAAAATCAAGATAAATTAAATAAGTCTCTTGCTCCAAAAATAGGCGGATTTTTTTGGCCAGGAGTTGAACAAAATTAAAAATAAACATTATTTTGATTAAATTATAAATTATATTTGTAATTTTTATTTTTTTACGTTATGTTAACTATATAATAAACAGCTACTTAACTTGTACATATTAAATAACTTTTATTAAACAAAAAATGGTTGAACCACTAGTTTCTGGAATTGTGCTTGGACTTGTTCCGATAACAATTGCTGGTCTATTTATTACGGCTTATTTACAATATAGACGTGGAGATCGCTTACTTTAATGTTATTAATTAATTATTAAAGTTATTTATCGATTGAATCGGGTTGTTGTAATAAATCGAAATTTATTCAGAATGACACGACGACATATCGTTAATGGGACCACAAACAGAAACTAAAGCGGGTGCTGGATTTAAAGCAGGTGTTAAAGATTATCGTATAACATATTACACTCCAGAATATCAGACATTAGATACAGATGTTTTAGCAGCATTTAGAATGACACCTCAACCAGGTGTTCCCGCAGAAGAAGCTGGTGCTGCAGTAGCTGCTGAATCATCAACAGGTACATGGACAACAGTATGGACTGATGGATTAACAAGCTTAGATAAATATAAAGGTCGTTGTTATGATATTGAAGCAGTAACTGGTGAAGAAAATCAATATATTGCATATGTAGCTTATCCATTAGATCTTTTCGAAGAAGGCTCTGTAACTAATTTATTTACTTCTATTGTTGGAAATGTTTTTGGTTTTAAAGCACTTAGAGCACTACGTCTTGAAGATTTACGAATTCCTACATCATATGTTAAAACTTTTCAAGGACCACCACATGGTATACAATCTGAACGTGACAAATTGAATAAGTATGGACGTCCATTATTAGGTTGTACAATTAAACCAAAATTAGGACTTTCTGCTAAAAACTACGGCCGTGCCGTTTATGAGTGTTTAAGAGGTGGGCTTGATTTTACAAAAGATGATGAAAATGTAAATTCTCAACCATTTATGCGTTGGAGAGATCGTTTTCTTTTTGTAGCCGAAGCTATTTATAAATCTCAAGCAGAAACTGGCGAAATCAAAGGTCATTATCTAAATGCAACTGCAGGGCATTGCGATGAAATGATAAAAAGAGCACAATGTGCAAAAGAATTAGGTATGCCTATTATTATGCACGATTATTTGACTGGTGGATTCACAGCGAATACTTCTCTTGCACACTATTGTCGAGATAATGCATTATTATTACACATCCATCGTGCAATGCATGCTGTACTTGATAGACAAAAAATACATGGTATGCATTTCAGAGTTTTAGCGAAAGCTTTACGTTTATCTGGTGGAGATCATTTACATTCTGGTACAGTTGTGGGTAAGCTTGAAGGTGAACGTGAAGTTACGTTAGGTTTTGTAGACTTAATGCGCGATAATTTTTCTGAAAAAGATCGTTCTCGTGGTATTTATTTTACTCAAGACTGGGTTTCACTTCCTGGTGTAATACCAGTAGCTTCAGGTGGCATTCATGTATGGCATATGCCAGCATTAGTTGAAATTTTTGGAGATGATGCTTGTTTACAATTTGGTGGTGGTACTTTAGGCCATCCTTGGGGAAATGCTCCAGGTGCTGCAGCAAATCGTATTGCTTGTGAAGCTTGTGTTCAAGCTAGAAACGAAGGAATTTCTTTAGCTGCTCAAGGAAACGAAATCATTCGTGATGCTGCTAAATGGAGTCCAGAGCTTGCAGCAGCTTGTGCTGTTTGGAAAGAAATTAAATTTGAATTTGATACAATTGATACTTTATAAATAAATATTTTTATTTAATTAATTTAAGTCGTAGGGCTATAAGTCTTACGACTATATGATCTATTTATTTAAATCATATTGAATTATATATAATATAATATGCCTACAGTACAACAATTAATTAAGTCTGCCCGTAAAAAACCTTTAAAAAAAAAAAAGTCTCCGGCATTAAAAGGTTGTCCTCAACGTAGAGGTATATGTTTACGAGTTTTTACTACTACACCAAAAAAACCAAATTCAGCTATTCGTAAAGTTGCTCGTGTAAGATTAACTTCAGGATTCGAAGTAACTGCATATATACCAGGAATTGGTCATAATTTGCAAGAACATGCAGTGATTTTACTTCGTGGTGGACGTGTAAAAGATTTGCCGGGCGTTAGATATAAAATTATACGTGGTATTTTAGATACTGCAGGTGTTAAAAATAGATCAAAAAGTAGGTCTAAATACGGAGTAAAAAAAAAAAAAAATAATCAATAGGTAAATTATATGCCAAGAATAAAAAAATTAAATATCAATAAATTTTCTGTTAAACAAGCAAACAAAACAGATTATTTATATTCAAGTAAAATTGTATATAGTATAACTCAGAGGATTATTAAGCATGGAAAAAAAAATTTAGCTTATCGAATAGTTCAAAAAAGTTTAAAAAACATAGAAAAACAAACTAAGCAAGACCCTTTAATAACTATTGAAAAAGCTATTAGAAATACAACGCCTTCTCTTGAAATTCGAACACGTCGTACAGGAGGTTCCGTATATTCAGTAGCTGTTGAATTAGGTTTTAATCGTGGGACTTCAAAAGCGATTAAATGGATTTTATCCGCAGCAAAAAAAAGATCTGCTAAAACATTTGATTTAAATTTAGCAAATGAATTTATTGATGCTTCAAAAAAATCTGGAAGTGCTTTTAATAAAAAAGAAGAAATACATAAAATAGCAGATACCAAAACTCGTTTAAAAACAAAAAGAGTAAAAAAAACTAAAACTAAATAAAAAAATATTTTATATTTATTATGTCTATTTTATCATGGATTGAAAAAGATTTACAAGAATCTGAAAAAGATAATGGTTTATGGGTACGTTGTCATCAATGTGGAGATGTTATTTATTTAAAAAATTTAAAAAAAAATAATCATGTTTGTACGTCTTGTGATTGTCACTTACAAATGACAAGCCGTGAACGTTTACAAAATTTAATTGATTTTGGTACATGGCAGCCTTTTGATGAAACTTTATCTTCAATAGATCCTTTAATTTTTTATGATCAAAAATCTTATTTGTCTAGAATAGAAGATGCTCAATATCAAACAGAATTACAAGAATCAGTTATAACTGGGACTGGATTATTATTTGATATTCCTGTTGCGTTAGGTATTATGGATTTTAACTATATGGGGGGTAGCATGGGCTCTGTTACTGGAGAAAAAATTACAAGACTAATTGAATATGCTACAAAAGAAGGTTTAATATTAATTATTGTTTGTGCTTCTGGTGGAGCTCGTATGCATGAGGGTGTTTTTAGTTTAATGCAGATGGCTAAAATTTCGGCTGCTTTAAATATTTATCAAAATATTACAAAGTTAATGTATATTGCAGTTTTAACTTCGCCAACTACAGGAGGAGTTACAGCAAGTTTTGCAATGCAAGGTGATTTTGTTTTATCAGAACCGAATGCATTAATTGGTTTTGCTGGTCGTAGGGTAATTGAGCAAACATTGCAAGAAGAGTTACCTGAAGATTTTCAGACAGCTGAGTATTTATTAGAACATGGTTTACTTGATCTAACAATTTCTAGGGAGTTTTTAAAATCAGCAATTTATGAGATTTTAGAAATTTATATTGAAACACCTTCAAGAATAAAAAGTAGATTACCTAAAAATTATCCTAATTCAATTAATTTACTAACTGAAGAGAATGTTCGTAGAAAATTAAAAAAAAAAGATTTTAAGTATCAATCAAAACTTAATAAAGTAGAATCTTCTAAATTTGTAAAACCTATAACGTATAAACAATTTGAATTATTTAAACTCCAAAAAAAGATTTATAGATCATTTAATAAATTTATATAATTGACTTTTACAAAGTTTTATTTATTCTTATACTGGATGTTAGACAATAAAAAACTGATATGTTTATATGTGTATATGTTTATTATGTTATGTGACGTTTACGTTACGTAATGCCCCTGTCGTCTAGAGGCCTAGGACATTTCCCTTTCACGGAGGAAACGGGGATTCGAATTCCCCCAGGGGTAATAATTTAAGCATAAATTTTATGCTCTTGAAGGGATTTGAACCCATACGTCAAATGACATTAGTTCCTAAAACTAATACGTCTACCTTTTTCGTCACAAGAGCAACTTAGAATGCCAGAAACCAGACTTGAACTGGTGGCCAATGGTTTTTCAGACCATTACTCTACCGACTGAGCTATTCTGGCTTTTTTTAATATTTGTTAGAAATATTAAAAAAATAAAGTTTTTATTAAGATATTTAAATATCAAATTTTTTTATAATAATATGATATATAATTAAAATTAACTGAATTTTTTATAGAAGTCTTCAAAAAAATTTTTTAGAAATAACATAATTAATGAAAATAATACAATAAGTATATTTAACCAAGAATAAAAATATGAATCTTGTTTATATATTTGAGGTTGTTCTTGTATATGCACGGAATATATTCTATTTGAAGTTTCTGATTGTTGTTCAGTTTGCTTTTCTTTTACATCTTTTACATAACATATTTCGTTTAAGTCTAAGTTTAAGTCTGAGTCTGAGTCTGAGTTTGAGTCTGAGTTTGAGTCTGAGTCTTTAATTATAATTAATTTTTCAGCTAGGTTTTTATAATTAATTGGTTTAATTAATTTCAAGTTAATACCTTTTCTAGCATATTTTGTATTAGGTTCAATAATTAGTCCTGAATTTTCATAATCTGGTTTAATTAATTCCAAATTAGTAGCTTTTCTATCATAACATACGGTAATTGTTCTTGAAGATTTTTTTCTATAAAATGAAACATCTTGAGCAAAACTACGAATAAAATTTCTGTTAAATTCTACAAGTAATGTAAAAGGTAAAAAACTTAATTCATGACTTGGACTACTTTTGACATGAAAACTGATTGGTTCTAAAAAAGGTGTAGTTATAATATAATCTGTTTCATTAATTTTTAAAAGCGCATTTTCATTAGTATTCCAAAAATAAGAAAAAATTTTTATTTGTTTTTCGTTAGTCATAATATATATTTTAATTAATTAATGGCCAAGTACCTTGAAGAGGAATTGAACCTCCAGACTTCTTTCGAAGTTATTAATTTTGAATTAATCGTGTTTACCATTTCACCATCAAGGCTTCTGGGGTAGAAGGACTCGAACCTACGAATGTCGGGACCAAAACCCAAAGCCTTACCACTTGGCGATACCCCATTACTTGGCCAAATAAAATTATATTTTAATTTTTTAATTTTTTATATATTTTAATTTTTTAATTTTTTAATTTTTTAATTTTTTAACTTTTTAATTTTTTAATTTTTTAGTTCAATAATTATTAAACAAAAACGCCTGCTTAGCTCAACTGGTAGAGCATCGGTCTTGTAAACCGGAGGTTATCGGTTCAATTCCGATAGCAGGCTAGAACTTAAAATAAACAAAAAACAAATAAAATACAAATAAAATAAATAAATTTTATGGCAAGAGAAAAATTTGAACGAACAAAACCTCATGTAAATATTGGTACTATAGGTCACGTAGATCATGGAAAAACTACATTAACTGCAGCGATTACTATGACATTAGCAGCTTCTGGGTCAGCAAAAGCTAAAAGTTATAGTGATATTGATTCAGCTCCAGAGGAAAAAGCTCGTGGAATTACAATTAATACTGCTCATGTAGAATATGAAACCGAAAAACGCCATTATGCTCACGTAGATTGTCCTGGACATGCTGATTATATAAAGAATATGATTACGGGAGCTGCACAAATGGATGGAGCAATTTTGGTTGTTTCAGCAGCAGATGGCACAATGCCTCAAACAAAAGAACATATTTTATTAGCTCAACAAGTTGGCGTTCCAGCTATTGTTGTGTTTTTAAATAAAATTGATCAAGTAAACGATAAAGAACTACTTGAGTTAGTTGATTTAGAAATAAGAGAAATGCTAAATCGTTATAATTTTCCAGGAAATTCTATATCAGTTATTAAAGGATCAGCGCTTTTAGCTGTTGAAGCACTTACAGAAAAACCAATAATAAAAAGAAACGAAAACGAATGGGTTGACAAAATTTATGAGCTAATGGATGCCGTAGATAAAGAAATACCTTTACCTGAACGTGATATAGATAAAGACTTTTTAATGGCTATAGAAAGCGTTGTATCTATTACTGGTCGTGGAACTGTAGCAACAGGACGTGTAGAACGTGGCAAAATAAAACTTAATGAACCGGTTGAAATTGTAGGATTGCAAGACACTAAACAAACAACAGTTACTGGTTTAGAAATGTTTCAAAAAACATTGGATGAGAGCGTTGCAGGAGACAATGTTGGAATTTTATTGCGCGGAATTCAAAAAAATGAAATCAAACGCGGTATGGTTGTAGCAAAGCCGGGAACAATTACTCCACATAATCGTTTTAAAGCTCAAGTTTATATTTTAAAAAAAAATGAAGGTGGTAGACATACTTCTTTCGTTGTGGGATATAGACCACAATTTTTTGTTAGAACAACAGATGTTACAGGAAAAATTGAATCTTTTGAAACAGAAAATGAAAAAAAAAATAATAAAATTCGTATGGTAATGCCGGGAGATAATGTAAAAATATTAGTTGAATTAATTCAACCTATTGCGATTGAACGTGGTATGCGATTTGCAATAAGAGAAGGCGGTAAAACAGTTGGAGCTGGGGTGGTATCAGAAATTTTATAAAATAAATTATAAATTAAGTAATGAATAATTTATCATTTTTAAAACACTTTGAAAAAAAAAAAATAAACAAAACAAGTGATTTTTCAGTTGGAGATTATATAAAAATAGGATTTTATTTTAAAGAAAATGATAAAAAACGTATTCAATTTTTTGAAGGTATTATAATTTCTATCAAAAAGTCCAACTTTGATAAAAAAATTACTTTAAGAAAGCTTGGAAACTATGGTATTGAACGCGTTTTTTCTTGTAAAAGTCCAAATATTGAACGTGAAAAAATTGTTCAATCTCGAAAATTCAATAGATCAAAACTTTTTTATCTTAGGAGTTTTTCAGGAAAAAACACTTTAAAAAAAATAAAATAATTATATTACAAAATGGCTGTTCCAAAAAAGCGAAGTTCAAAATCTAAATCAAGAAATCGTAAAACATTATGGAAAAAAAAGACTTTTACTAAAAATTATAATAAAATATTTAATTTAAAATTAAACTCTATTATATTTAAAATAAAAAACTTATAATTTATAGACTCTAATTAATAAAGTAGAGTCTAGTTGCTATGGTGAAATAGGTAGACACACAGGCTTGAGGGGCCTGCGGAAATTAATGAAATCCATCTCGGTTCAAATCCGAGTAGCAACATATTTTTGCCTGCTTAGCTCAACTGGTTAGAGCATCCGTTTCATACGCGGAAGGCTGCTAGTTCAATTCTAGTAGTAGGCATACATAAAAAGCTTATAAAAAAATTAACTAAATAAAATTTTTAAATTTGTTTTCATGAAATATTATGCAATGGGACGCCGAAAGTGTTCGGTAGCTAGAGTTTATATTTTATATAACATTAACATTAACGAAAATAAAATTATTATTAATAATAAAATTATATATGATTATTTTCAAAATGATTATAGTTATATTGATAGTATTAAAAAAATTATGTCAAATCTAGAAAAAACTTCAGAAATAAATATAAAAGTATCTGGAGGTGGAATTACAGGTCAAAAAAATGCAATAATATTAGCATTAGCACGTGCTTTATGTAAAATTGACAATAGTTTTCATTATATTTTTAAAAAACAAGGTTTGTTAACACAAGATTCTAGAATAAAAGAACGTAAAAAATATGGTCTAAAAAAAGCAAGAAAAGCTTCCCAGTATTCAAAACGTTAATATTATGGAATTAACAGGACTTCGTTTAAAACTAGCAAAAACAAATTTAATTAAAAAATGGGCTAGTCATAAGTTATCTAATGGAAAAAAAATTGATGGTAAAATATCAAATCCTAAAACAGTAAATTATCAAACATTTAAACCAGAAAGAGGTGGAATTTTTTGTGAAAGAATTTTTGGACCTGTAAAAGAGTTTACTTGTGCATGTGGACGTACACCAGTAAAAGGACAAAAATTTTGTTCTACTTGTGAAGTAGAATATATATCTACATTTGTAAGACGTTATCGTTTAGGATATATTCAAATATGCACCGCAGTAGCTCATACATGGTTTTTTAAGGGAAGTCCTAATTTTTTTTCTTTATTTTTAAATTTACCAAAAAATAAAATAGATAATATATTGTATTGTGTAGAGAATATTTCACGCAATATTTTTACCCGAAGTGGTAAAAACCTAAATTTAAATTTAGTCGAATTTAATTTTGTTTTACCATTACGCAGATTAAATATTTTTAATAAAAATAATTTTGTTAATAAACATATTTTTTGGTTAAAAGAAAAACTTCCTAAAAATTATAAGTTACTAAAAAATAAATTTAACTTTATATTTTTTTATAAAAAATTACAACTATTTATATCGATTAATTTTAATTGTTTAATACTAGAAAATGAAAATTTAGAAATTAATTTTAATATAAATCGAATATATATAAAACTTTTAAAAAAAATTACAATTAAAACATTGAATAATTACATAGCTTCAAATTTTAAATTTCGTATTTATATAGAAATTTTAAGATATAAAGATTTTTGGCGAAAAGGTGGGTTACGAGATTCAACTATTTATTTTGGTTCTTCTGTTATATCAAAAATGTTCAGTTGGTTTTTAGCAGATGATTGGTTTTTTTTTTCTTTTTTTATGTTTAAATTACCACAAAGAAACGATTATTTAAATAAATTTTATCCAGGTCCTCCAGGAATTATTAATTTTTGGGGATCTGATTCTAGATTATTTTGTTTTAGCGGTTCTCAAATAATGAAAACTTGGTTAGCGCAATTAATACGAAATAATTGTAATGATGGCCGTTTATTAGAAATTCAAATTCGTTTAGATTTGGCTAAACTTAATATATATTCTATATCAGAAAATAAACTTACTACTAAAATACAATTATTACGTCGCTTTAAATATTTAAGATTATTCAGATTTACGAAATTAGATTTGCCATGTATGGTTTTAAATGCTATACCTGTTTTGCCACCAAGCTTAAGACCTATATTACAATTGAATAATAATAAAATGGTTACATCTGATTTGAATAAACTTTATCAAACAGTTATTTTTAGAAATAATAGATTGTTTAAGTTAACAAAAGATAAAAATTTTAATTGTTTAAATTCTGAAGCTTTACGTTATGCTCAAAGACTTTTACAAGAATCGATTGATATACTTATAGAAAATAATGATAAATCGAATAAAATAAAATCATTATCAGATCTTTTTAAAGGAAAAAAAGGTCGTTTTAGACAAAATTTATTAGGAAAAAGAGTTGACTATTCTGGAAGATCTGTAATTGTAGTAGGACCTTATTTAAAAATATATGAATGTGGTTTACCTTTGGAAATTGCTTTTGAGTTATTTCAGCCATTTTTAATAAGACTAATTTTATTAAAAAATGAAGCTCAAACAATTTTGGGGGCAAAAAAGTTATTTAAAAAAAATCCTAAATTAGCACTAAATCTCTTAAAACAAATAGTAAATTTTCATCCAATTTTATTAAACAGAGCACCAACTTTGCATCGCTTAGGAATTCAAGCATTTCAACCTTGTTTAGTAAAAGGTAAAGCAATATTATTACATCCTTTAGTTTGTTCCGCTTTTAATGCTGATTTCGATGGTGATCAAATGGGAGTTCATATTCCATTATGTTTTGAATCACGCGCTGAATCTTGGAAAATAACTTGGTCACAAAACAATTTGTTTTCTGTAGCTACGGGATTACCTATTTGTTTACCAAGTCAAGATATGATTCTTGGTAGTTGTTTTTTAACTATAAGAAGTACCCAAAAATATAGTTTTGAACTATTAAAAAATCACAATATTTCATGGAATAAAATAAAATTTATTCTATTCAAAAAACCGAAATTTTTGAAAACAAATAGTAAATTTAAGTCTCCTATTAGTTCTAATTGTAAAAGTTCAATTTTATCTAATATTAATTATATATATTTTTCAAATTTATATAGAAGAAAAATCGATAATATTAATTCAAATAATCAAGAATCTGTATGGTTTTCATATAATTCTTTTTTAAATAAATTTGAAACGGAAGATAAAATTCAAAAAATAATTGAAATTCGTTTAAATCTTCGTGGAGGGTTTCAAAAATTTCGATCACAGTTTAATCAACAATTTCATTTTAATGGTTTTGAAATTATGAGAAAATTTAGAACAACATTTGGAAGAGCTAAATTTTATGAAAATATTTTATGACAGCAATTTTTTTTAATCATTGTTTTGATAAGCGTAAGTTTAACATTTTTCTGCATTGGTTTTTAAAAAAAAGAGGACATTCTGGATTAATACAGTTTCTTGAACAATTAAAATTTTTAGGATTTCATATATCTACTGAAGCAGGACTATCAATAAGTATTGAAGATTTAAAAACTCCTGATTCAAAAGCATTAAATTTGCTCAATATTGAAAATATAATATTTGATACTGATGTAGATTTAGATGCTGGAAGTATAACTATAATTGAAAAATATCAACGAATTATTGAAAAATGGAATAGAACAAGTGAAACGATTAAATATGAAATACTTCAATCGTTTAAAATTTCAAATTTTTTTAATCCAGTATATTTAATGGCTTTTTCAGGGGCAAGAGGAAATATTTCTCAAATACGTCAACTTGCTGGTATGCGTGGATTAATGTCAGATCCTTTAGGACAAATTATTGATTTTCCTATAAGAAGTAATTTTAGAGAAGGTTTAACTTTAACTGAATATCTAATATCCTGTTCTGGTGCGAGAAAAGGTATTGTAGATACTGCTTTACGTACAGCAGCTTCTGGATATCTTACAAGACGTTTAGTTGATGTTGCACATAATGTTATTATAAATCAAATTGATTGTCAAAAAAATTTTTCTAAAAAAAAAGGAATTTATTTAGAAAATTTATATGATTATAATAATAAAATTTTACCGTTAAATCAACGTTTAGTTGGTAGAATACTTGCAGAAACAGTTTTTGAAGAAAATTTTAATGTAATTGCTTCAAAAAATCAAGAAATATCTAGAGAATTAAGTGCTAAAATATGTAAGCATAACAATAGAATTTTAGTTAGATCACCTTTGACTTGTCAGTCCTCTAAATTTTTATGTCAATATTGTTATGGATGGAATTTAGCAGAAGGACAAATGGTTTCAATTGGAGAAGCTGTAGGAATTTTAGCTGCACAATCAATAGGGGAGCCGGGTACTCAATTAACAATGAGAACTTTTCATACCGGAGGTGTTTTTACCGGGACTCTTATTGATCAAATATATTCTCCTTTTTGTGGAAACATTAATTACGAATCTAACTACAATGGTTTACTAATAAGAACTCAATATGGTAAAATTGCTTATTTAAGTAAAAATCATGGTATAATAAATATTAAAAGAAAAAAATCAAGATTAGGTATAAACTCAATTGAACATTTAAAAATTTTTAAAAAAATAAAAAATTTTAAATTTTTTAAATATAAAAAAATTAAATATTCAAAATATACTAGATCTATAAAATATAAATTAAATAAATTTAATTTAACTATAAAGTCAAATATTTTTAATGTTGAAATAAAAAGAAATAAAATTATAAATAAATTTAAATCATTTAATTTTTATAAAAACATTGAAAAAAAAGCTAGTATTTATTTTGAAAGTAACAGTTTACTTTATACAAAGCAAAATGAATTTGTATTAAAAAAACAAATAATTGCTGAAGTACCTTTTGTTAATAATGAAATATCTTCAAATAATGAACAACAAGTTTTATCTAATTGTTCAGGTGAATTATATTTTGAAGAATTAACTTTGTTAGAAAAAACAGAATATGATATAAAAGAAAATTTTTATAAATTTAAGTTAGATATAAGTGTTTTGAAAGGTGTAGGAAATCTATGGATTTTATTAGGCGGTTTAATTAAAAATAAAAAAATTTCATTTTTTAAAAAGTTTGATTTGATAGACGATAAAATACCTATATATCAAATATCTATAAAAAATTTTGTTAATAATTTTACTGATTATTCATTATGGTTAGAAAAGAAATTCGTTTATAAAAAATTAAGAAATATTAATAAACAAATTTTTTTTGAAGTTTTTGGCGCTAAATTTATTATATTTTCAATATTTTTTAAAAGTATTGGTTATGTTTTTGTAGATAAAGAATTATATGATTTTAAAACTTATATAATAGGTTTAGAAAATAAAACTAAATTTATTAATGAATATTCAAAACTTAACAATAAATTTTTTGAATTTTATTTTTCAAAAATTAAAGAAAATTATATATATACAAAAAAATACTTATTTTTTATAAATAATATAAACATTGAAAAACTTTTTTGCGAATTAAAAAAATTAAAAATATTTAATAACTATTATATATATAATGATTTAGTTATATATATAAATAGACAAGGTCATTTTAAATATGAATCGTTTAGTTTAACTCAAAATAAATACTTTTATTTAAGTTCAAATTTATATAAAAAATTAATTAAAACTAAAAACGTTAAAGATTGTGTAATATTCAGAAATTTAAAAGTTTTTCAAAACATCTCAAGTAATTGGACACGTACAAATAAAATATATAAACCACAAGTTATTAATTGGCATAATTTTACTCTAAATATTAAAAATATAAGTTTATTATATTTATATTCAAATATAAATATTAAAAAAATATGTTCATTAAAAATTTTAAAAATAGGTATATTCGTATTAGTTCGTATAATTATTTGTTATATTAATAAAGATTCTCAATTTATAGAAAGTCTTAATATTTATAAAAATAAATTATTTATAGATTTTTTTATTAAAAGTTTTTTTTATTTTATTAAAAATATTAAAATTGAAGAAAAATTGCCATTTCTGAAAAATAATTTTTATATAAAAAATTTTCAAAATGTTTTTAATCTTAATAATTTTTTTAATTATGAAAAAAAATGGACATTTTTTGGAAATTTAAATTTAAAAAAAGAAAAATTCTCTTATAATATTTTTAAAAAAAAAGTTATAAAAAAAAAAAATAACAATTTAAATTTAAACATAATACCGCCAAATTATATTATAGAATATGATAATATTAATAAAAATAAAAAACTAAGTAACTTTTCATATAAAATAAAAAGGAAAATAATTAAATACTTTTTTAATTTAATTAAAATACTATTAAAAAAATTTATTTTCTTTAAAAATTATAAAACCCGTTTTTTATATAAAAAACCAAAAAATGCTTTAGTTTTTGAAAAAAAGTTATCTAAACCGTATTTAGTTTTAATAAGTAAATTACACAAAAAATCAAAAAAAAATGTACTTTATAAATCAAAATGTAAAAAATATTCATCTCGTTATATAAAATCTAAAATAATTTTAGATAATAATAAAATTCTAAAAAGACAATTTGATGAACAAAATACTAATATATCATTAAAAAATATTAGTTTTTTAATGAGAAAAAACAAAAAATCATATTATTTATTATCTCATTTTTTAAAAAATAATAATTTTTATTATCCTACTTTAAAATATAATAAATTAATCAAGAAAAAAAAACTTTTTAAAATAAATGTAAAAAATTTAAATTTTAGAATTCTTAATATATGTAAAAACTTATATTTTAAAAATAATTTTAGTAAAAAATACAAAATTTATAAAAAAGCTAATAAAACATTTTTTAATAGAGGGTTAAAAATAAAAATTCCAATTTTTGATAAAATATATGATATTACTTTTAATAAAATAAATCCAATTCCTTTAAAATATAATTTTTACGAAAAAACATTTTCTTTAAACTTGTTTATAAATAAATTTAAATATTTTAAAGAATTTTTAACAAAGTCTTCAATAAAAATAATATTAAAAAACTATCCTTTAGAAAATCAAATATTTTTACATTTATTAAACAAATTAGATAGCCCTTTTATAGAAGTTATTGATTCATTATCAAATGATAAAAAATATACAAAGTTTCTATTTAATAGTTATTCTGATTTATTTTCATTTAATATAAAAAATATAAATTATTTAGACAGTAATTTTTTAAACTTATCCAGAAATTTTAATAGAAATAATAAAATTTTAATACTCGGATCTTTAATAAAAAGTGGAGAAAGTTTTTTTAATAATAAATTATTATTAAATTCAGGGCAATTTATAGCAAAAACACAAGAAAAATTTTTATTTAGAAAAGCTATAATATATATGTTAAATAATAAAAATATTTTATACGTAAAACATGGAGATTTAATTTCTAAAAATCAATGTATTTATAATTATTTTTATACTCAATATAAAACTGGAGATATTGTCCAAGGTATTCCAAAAATTGAAGAAATTTTTGAAGCTAGAAAAAAATCAAATCATATTGAACTTAAGCTATACAAACACTTAAAAAATCCTAATTTACTAGAAAATAGTATAGAAACTTATTTAAAAAGCTTACAAAAATCAATTGTAAATAATATCCAAAAAATTTATTGTAACCAAGGTATTAATATTTCTGATAAACATATTGAAATAATTGTTAGACAAATGACTTCAAACGTTATTATTTCAGAGCCAGGTAAAACAGGACTATTATATGGAGAAACCATAAAATTACAATGGGTTAATAAAATAAATTCTATTTTAAAATCAAATAAAATAAAATACGAACCAATAATAACAGGTATGACAAAATCATGTCTTATAACATCTAATTTTATTTCTGCTGCAAGCTTTCAAGAAACTACACGAATTTTAGGAAAAGCTGCAATTCAAAATCAAATAGATTTTGTACGTGGTCTTAAACAAAACGTAATTTTAGGTAATTTAATTCCAGCTGGTACCGGTTTATTTAAATAAAAAAAAATATTTATACTTTAATTTAAGAAAGTAAAAAATAATTTGTAGCTTTATGGGATTACCTTGGTATAGAGTTCATACGGTAGTTTTAAATGATCCTGGTCGTTTAATTTCAGTACATTTAATGCACACAGGTCTTGTATCTGGTTGGGCAGGAACAATGGCTTTTTATGAATTATCAGTTTTTGATGTTTCAGATCCAGTTTTAAATCCAATGTGGCGTCAAGGAATGTTTGTGTTACCTTTTATGACACGTTTAGGAATAACTCAATCTTGGGGAGGTTGGACTATAGGAGGCGAAACTGCAATGAATTCTGGTATATGGAGTTATGAAGGAGTTGCAACAGCTCATATTTTACTCGCAGGTGCACTTTTTATGGCTTCAATTTGGCATTGGGTTTATTGGGATTTAGAATTATTTAGAGATCCTAGAACAGAGAATCCTGCGTTAGATTTGCCAAAAATATTTGGCATACATCTTTTTTTATCTGGATTGCTTTGCTTCGCATTTGGTACTTTTCACATTACAGGACTATTTGGACCTGGCATTTGGATTTCAGATCCATATGGTTTAACTGGCCATATTGAACCAGTTTCGCCAACTTGGGGACCAGAAGGATTTGATCCTTTTAATCCAGGTGGTATAGCAAGTCATCATATTGCAGCAGGTATTTTAGGAATTTGTGCAGGTCTTTTCCATTTATGTGTTAGACCATCGCAAAGGCTTTATGATGGTTTATGTATGGGAAATATAGAAACAGTTCTTTCTAGTAGTATTGCTGCCGTTTTTTGGGCAGCTTTTGTAGTTTCTGGTACAATGTGGTATGGATCTGCTGCAACTCCAATTGAATTGTTTGGCCCTACGCGATATCAATGGGATCAAAGTTTTTTTCAACAAGAAATTTATAAACGTGTACAAGAAAATGTTTCTCAAGGTGATTCGTTAGAAGTTGCTTGGTCTAAAATTCCGGAAAAATTAGCATTTTATGACTACATTGGAAATAGTCCAGCTAAAGGTGGCTTATTTCGTATTGGTCCTATGAATAAAGGTGATGGACTTGCAATAGGCTGGTTAGGTCACGCTATTTTTCAAGATCAAACAGGACAGCAATTATTTGTTAGACGTATGCCAACTTTTTTTGAAACTTTTCCTGTTGTGTTATTTGATAAAAATGGTATTGTTCGAGCAGATATACCTTTTCGCAGAGCAGAATCTAAATATAGTGTTGAACAAGCAGGCGTTTCTATTAAATTTTACGGCGGCGAATTAAATGGTATTACTTTAACAGATCCTACAACAGTTAAAAAATATGCACGTCGCGCTCAACTAGGAGAAATTTTCGAATTTGATCGTTCTACTTCTGGAGCAGATGGAGTATTTAGAAGTAGTCCAAGAGGCTGGTTTACTTTTGGTCATTTATGTTTTGCACTTTTATTTTTCTTTGGTCATATTTGGCATGGTGCACGAACAATTTTTAGACCTATTTTTGCTGGAATAACTACTGATCGTGATGAACAAGTAGAATTTGGTGCTTTTCTAAAAGTAGGAGATCCTTCTACAAAAAGACAATCTATTTAAAAAATATTATGGAAGCTTTAGTATATACGTTTTTATTAGTTTCAACTTTGGGAATTTTATTTTTTGCAATATTTTTCCGCGAGCCTCCGAGAATAATCAGATAAATGATAAATAAACTTAAATATTTAATAAAAAGAAAGTAACTTAAATTTCAATTCTATGTCTAATAATACTGAAAAAACTGATATAAATAATAAAGATGTTGGAATGTCTACTGCGTTAGGAACATTATTAAAACCACTTAATTCAGAATATGGTAAAGTTATTCCAGGTTGGGGTACAACTTTATTAATGAGTGTTTTTATTGCGCTTTTTGCAGTTTTTCTTGTAATAATTTTAGAAATTTATAATAGTGATGTATTTATTGATGAAATTAACATGAGCTGGGAGACATTAGCCCAATAGGATTTTATTTTTGCAGTTTATAAAAACTAATAAAAAATTCTTATAAATGTTAATTCTAAAAGTTATTGTTTATATTATAATAACTTTTTTTATATCACTTTTTGTTTTTGGTTTTCTTTCTAATGATCCTGGTCGAAACCCGGGCAGTTAATTAAATTAAGCTTATATTTTTTAATTATTTATGTAAGCTTAATTTATTAATCTATTTTGAATTTTATCAATAATTTTATATAATTTATTTAAAGTTTTTAGGGGTTGCTAACTCAATGGTTAGAGTCATCGGCTTTTAACCGATAGGTTCTGGGTTCGAGTCCCAGGCATCCCAAAAAATGATAAATAAAATTAAATAAAACATGACAAGAACAAAAAGAGGAAACGTTTCAAAAAAACGACATAAAAAAAAACTAAAAAAAGGATTTCGTGGTTCTTCTTCAATATTATTCAAAAATGCAAATCAGCAATTTTTAAAAAGTTTTAAAAACTCTTTTATAGATAGACGACAATGTAAACGAAGCTTTAGAAGCGTTTGGATTAGTAGAATTAATGCAAGAGTTAGACAATTTGGATATAATTATAATTCATTTATATTTAACAAAAAAAACAGCATAAATAGAAAAATATGCTCACAACTTTTTTTATATGACAAAAATTTAATATTTTAATAAACATATATGAAAAATAAATTCTTAAAAAAAAAAAATTTTGATTTTGAATTATATAGTAAAAATATTTCTAATAATCATATTAATTACAAAAATATTAAATTATTATATAATTATATAAACATTTCTGGTAGAATAATTCCTAAACGTTTAAATAAATTAAAAACAAAACAACAACGTTATTTATCAAAATCCATAAAAAATGCAAGGATAATGGGATTTTTACCTTTTGTTAAACTTCTTGATTATTAAAAAATAATAACTACAAAATAATTATAATTTTCTTTTAATTGTAATTGTTTTGTAATTATTATTTTTAGGCCAATAACTCAGTTGGTAGAGTGATTGCCTTACAAGCAATAAGTCATCGGTTCGAGTCCGATTTGGCCTATTTTAATTATAATATAAAATTATTTATTGGATAATTCTGAATTTTTATGTTATAATTAAAAAAATTTAACTTATTTAAAATAAAAAAAATATGTCAAAAAATAAAAAAAATGAAAATTTTATAGATCAAACTTTTACATTAATCGCAGAAACAATTATAAAAATTTTTCCAACATCAAACAGGGAAAAAAAAGCTTTTTATTATTATCGTGACGGAATGTCTGCTCAATATTCCGGCGAATATTCAGAAGCATTGCAAAATTATTATGAAGCACTACGTTTAGAAACTGATGCATATGATAGAAGTTATATTTTATATAATATTGGATTAATACATTCCAATAATGGAGAACATGGTAAATCTTTAGAATATTATTATGAAGCATTAGAACGAAATCCTTCATTGGTACAAGCATTAAATAATATTGCTGTAATTTATCACTATAGAGGATCACAAGCTTTAGAAAAAAATTCTATCGAAGTATCAAAATTACTTTTTGACAAAGCAGCAGATTATTGGAAAGAAGCTATAAGACTATCACCAACAAATTATATATCTGCCCAAAATTGGTTAATAAGAACAAACAGAGTTTAAAAATGGAAAGGCCAACTGGATTATTTTTATAAAAAATAAAATGCATAATATATTTTACAAACTTAACCATAATT